TATGGAGATATCTAATAAAATAATACTAACTATATCATAATATATATATATAATATTAATAATCTATTACTAACTTATAATATACCCTATTAATCTATAGTGATAAAATAGTATTATACTCTCCATTGATAAAACCATGCCCTTAACTATAAATTAATACTAAATATACTTATATAATATGGAGGGCATGGTATAGGGGCATAATAAATATAATTTACCTTGTTTTATATAATTATACCATTAATAATATCACTAATATAACCTCATATTAATATAATATAATTAATATTTAATATTTAATATTTATACAATACAGATTTATATGTCTATCTAACTACTAATATATATATTATTAATAAGACTATATTTATTATCTTATATATAAATCAATAATATTACTAATTAATAAAGGATATAAAAGACTAACTAGATCTATAAATACCAATACTCCATAGATAAACTTATAAATATATACTTAGTATAATATAGATTATATTATTACCCAGCCTTATGTTTATTAAGATATTAACTATTATTATATTTATTAAAGGCTGGGTTATCACATTGTAATATTATTATTATTGATAATATCTATGTATACCTTATGTTACTATAATATAATCATATACCATATTAAATAGTAATTATATCCCTTTATAAATATACTAAATATTAGGTTAAATATTACTATACAGGATCACTATAATAATACTATATCTATAGATATCCCTAACCTAGGAATGTTAATATTATATCCTTTATATGGGTATAGGGATCCAGGGATATAGATATTATAAGGATATTTATATAGATTGGTAATTTTATCTAATACTAATAATTATAATAATATGGTAATCCTTAATAAATATGATAATATTAATAGATATAATATTAAGATAATATGAAATTAATGATAAAGTATAGATCCTGGAGTATGGCATTATATAGGATATTCCATATTAATATAATAAATTATATACCATATTGATAGTATTACCATAATATATAACATAATAATATTTACTGGTATATAACGTATAAATATAGTATATTACATATAATAATAAGATAACTATATAAATGTATTAATATATATTACATTAGGTATAATATTATATAAAGTATATTAATATCCTGATAATGTATTTATAGCCCATCCTGTATTTATAATATTATATCCTAATAGTATTGATGGGCTATATCTTAATATATAAATAAGTACATATAGTAATAATTATATAGAGATATCTTAAAGTATTAACACTTTACCTTAACCTATTGATTATAACTAATAAATAGTATATAATCTTAATAGGAAATATAAGGTCTAATCATCATAAAGTTTATTAATATATACTTATCATAAAGTTAATATTTAATACTATAGATTTATTATTAATTATACTCACTAGATATAAGTAAATATAAATAAATACCCAATATTAATAGATCAATGGGGTTAGTATAATATAAACTATATAATAAGATCCTATAAATCTAGTATATATTATTAAGATATAAAATACAGTATATCTATATATAATTATAATTATATTACTATTATATAAACCTATTACTATAGGATATAATATATATTATTAATAGATAGTTTTAATGATACTAATATCCATTATTTGATTAACTAATAATATCTAATTAAATGTGTATTTTATTACTATTATATTATCGATAGCAATACCATAAATATATATGAAGGAAAGGCTATATATAATCTATTCTATTATGATAAAAGCCATATATATATCTATATAGTATATAATATCAGTAAACCATGGAGATATACTAACTAGATTAACATAGTAATATATATTATCTTGGATATTATCAATATCACATTAAATAGTAATCATTATATTATAATTATATCTAGTGAGGGTATATTAGTTTATATATATGATAAGGTTATTATATTATATTCTATTTATTACCATACATTATATTATTATATCATTATTTATCTCTATAGATCTATTTAGTATAATATCACCTTTAAATCTATGGCCTAATATTACCTATTTATAATATATAGATATTTATACTATAATAATATACCTAGCCCTTAAACTAATAATATATTAAATAATAGACTTTATCTGGTATTAATATTGATAATATTATAAATATGTATAATAAACTATATATAAATAATACTATACCATATCTATAAATAATATTAGATCAAATATAATACTATAGTATAATATATGATAATAAATGATGTTACATTAAAATAGATATTATATATGAATAATAGGGTCTAAATTAATATGAAATAGTGATAGAAATTAATAATAAGTAAATATAATATAGTGATATTAAATTAATAATGAAATATACCATGATATAATATATTATATAATAAAGTTATATAAATATAGATTTAATATATATGATAATATGATATAATTAGATATTAGTATTAAATCATGATATTAGTAAACACTATAGGTTTATATATTATATTTATCCATATAGATAGGTTATATTATAATATATTATGTACCAGTATAATACCTATCGATATAATTAGATCATATAATATCTAGTTAGATAAAACCAAGGCCACATGTTATTATTTATACTTAATTACTATATTTATTATTAGTGGATTATAATATATATTATCTATGGTATTAAATTATTAGTATATACTATATTATGTTATTACCTTATACTATGGTGGTTATATACTATATTAATTATTAATAAGGGTATATTTACTATTAATTAACCATATATACTTATATTTATAATATGATATCAGTATTTACACTATTTTATAATATATAGATATACATATAATAGGTCTCCCTTTATTTAAATATCCATTATTAATATATATTATTTATTATTAATAAATATACTATAGATTATATTCTCTAAACCTTTAATAAATGATATCTATAAAAGTGTTATAATACCAAAATACAATCATAAAACTATTATAATTATAAAATACATATAAATAATACCATATTTTAAGGTATAGTATGATATTATAAGATAGGTATTATTAATAACATATTTATCCATAGAGTATATACCTATAGGGATATTAAGGTCATATTAATATATATATAATGTATCCATATAGTAGTTAATATCATTATAATAACCTATCAATATTCATAATATAAAATATAATAATTAGAGATAATAGTTCATTATAATATAAGATATATTAGCTGGGTTAATAGCGTCTAATGGCAGTTTATTATATATTGTTAGTATATTTCATTAGTTTATATATTATCTATAATTTATTCATATAGGCAATAATAATCATATTTAGGTTATAATAGTCTATTAATAATATAATACCTTATAAATAGATAATACTATAAATATTACTTAGTAATCTATTATGATAAAGTATAGTATAAGTTATATAAATATAATATTTAGTTATATATAATACCATCATATACCTATAATATATATTATATTGAAATACTGTATGGTTATTAAGATAGTCTATTGAATACATAATATATATATAATTATTTATCTAATAGGTATTATTAGGACATTATAGATATTTATTAATATTAAAGGGTATTATACCATATTAATTTATAATAATCCTAATACCATATAAATAGGAAATAATATATTAATAAATCTATGGTTAATAATGTACTGTATATATATAATTCTATATTTACTATATGTATATATAAGCTTTAGCATGGAGATATAAATATATCCTAATGTAATTTATTATTAATAGATAGTAAATATAATATATACTGTATTTAGAGGGACATTATTACAATATATATATAATAAATATTAAATAGTATCCCACAGCATATAATATAATATTTAATTACCAACCAGAGATAAAACCTAGACCTTTACAATATATTATACTATATTAAAATATATAAATGCCAACCTTTGATAAATATATATTTAATGTGATATTATTGTTATATACTATTATACAGATCATTATATATATAATTTATATGATATTTTATGATATATTTTATACTTAATATTATATTAACCTAAATATGTATTAAATGATGGTAATAATAGTATAATATGGATATAATATTAGTTATCTTTATATAAACCTATATGATATACTATAATATATTATAAACTAAGGTATTATCTTGATATTAATATACAATATATGGTAATCTTTATAATATATACTAATATAGGTTATTTCATAATATATAATCATTATATAATAATACACTATATACATATTTATAAATATAATATAACCAATAAATATATAATAATAGATAAACCTAACTAATAGATATAGTTATTTATATATAATATTATAGTGTATGTATTCATTATATCTATATATACCTTATAAACCCAGCATACAATAATTAATACTATAATATATCTATATGGTATAAATGCTGGGTTATTATATATATTAATATCTAGTATTGTATATATTTACTATTAATAATCTATTATATCGTTATAATAATGTATTATTGGTATAATATATCTATCTAGTGCTGTGCTAATAATAATATATATATTTATAAATAAGGGCACAGCATATATAATAATATAAGATTATTATAGTAAATACAGATATAATGATATAAATATAGAATAAATGAAGTATCCATATTAGGTTATTTATATATATAGAGGGTATTATTTAGTTAATAAAGATATATAATATAATATAATATGATAATATATTTATATACATCACTATAATATTACTTATCATTATATTTATAGATTATCATACTATTAAGGGCCCATACTAGTATTTAAGATAGATATAATATCTATTATGGGTTAATATGGGCCCTATGGTATCACTAATACTAATATAAATAGATGACCTGTTACAATAATATATTATTAACTATTAGATATAAATACAGGTCATCATAATATATATATTTATAACTAGTATTATTATAAAGGTAATTACTATAATATATTTATATTTATATTCCTAAGGGATGGGTATATAATAACATATTAATATTAATATTTACCATGGTATTATATTACTATATAGAGGGTATAAACCTATGAATATATAATTATTAGATAGTTATAATAATAAATAAGAGATAATAATATATTTATAAATATAATAATAGTGTGTATAATATCTGTATCTATTGATAGGTATCATATATAGTAATAACCTTATACTAACATAAATATATATTAATAAGATAAAGCCCTTTGCAATAATATATACTAATAATCCTATAAACCTAAGCAAAGGGCATATAATAATATATAGGTACCCATAATCTATAATAGATATAAACCTAGGTATAATAATAGGCTATTATAATATATGTAGACTTAAGAGTTGTTAACCCATTAATATATATTAAACCCTAAGGTAATATAAGTATATATCTAACTATAATAGCCCAATAATCTATATATCAATATATTATTATATATACTTTAATTAATATGTGATATTATATATACCTTATTATATTCTTAATATAAAATTACATATAAATTACCATAGTTTACATATATTTATTCATATAATTTATTACCACATATTTACCTAGTTTATATTATAATATATTAATAAATACCCCTCCATTATATATTTATATTATATATTCATCTCCACAGATACTAATAACATATAAATCTAACTAGATCCTTATAATTACTATAGATATATATCTATAGAGACTATTAATAAAGAAATACCATATATTATTATTTACCTTATCTCCATATACCATATATATATATAGATATAACCATAGAAATAATATATATAATACCTATTATATAGTAATATATATATACATATCTTAATATAGTAATAAGGTCTATATAAATACATATAATATAATATTTGTTAATCTATGATTATGGAGTATATGTAATGATATATAATATATAATATAGGCTATATTAATAAATACAATATATTAAATACTATAATGTGTTATAATTAATAGATACCATATATTAAATAAATAGTATAGGGCCATGGGATAAAGTATTACTTATTAATATAAATTATTATTATATATAATAATACACCATATTAGTAAATATATTAATAAGTGTATATATAATATAAGATTGATTATCTATAGTATTCTATATGGTAATATTATTAGTAATTATATCTATGGAGATATTAAGTATAACTATAAATATATATATATATTATTATATAAATAAGGTTATAACTATATAGCCATAGATACTATATTATTTAGATATAAGGTATCCATTATATAATATAATATAGCCTATAGTTATTGTAAACTATATATATATAAAGTATAATATAAAATATGCCTATAATAATATCATATAGTAATCTATAAATATGTAGTTTATTAATATATTATCTATTAAGGTATAATATTAAAGGTAGGTATTTACTATATTATGTAGACATTATATATACATTTATAATTATATTGATATTAGTATATATTATTAGATATTATAGTATTCATTGATATTAATAAAATCATATAAAGATGTATTATATTATATAATAATATACCTTAATAATATATAAATTCCTATGCAATGCACTATTAATATTTATTACATAATATTTATTAGTATTGTGCCTAACTATTATTATGATATATATATATATTTTATAATGGCACAATACATATTATAAATACTACTAATTATATTAGGATAACAATATCAAGTTAATATATAAATATATATAATATTGTAAGTATATATCTAGTTTATCTTAATAATATCTTAATATAGTTAGTATAGTATTAAATATAGGTATAATATTATCTTTACTTTATAATATATTATATATAATATCTTAATACAATAAATACTAGTAATAATAATATGTTAATTATATATAGATCTCTTTATTATAAATTATAATACCATATATTAGTATATATAGAGTATAAATATAATATAATAACATAGTTTATCTAATAAATATTATAATAATATACCTAATAAATCTATTAATAATTATTTAATATACTATAGTTATATGTGAATATTAGATATAAATTAATAATGAATAAACTATGGTATAAAATAGTAATATAAATATAATATAGGGATTAATGTGATATTATAATATTATATATCTATAGATTACAAATAAGTATATATTACTATTATTATACTTATAAATCTATAATTAAAGGTATAATATTAGGTATATGTATTATATAATCATTTATAATCTATTATGATAAATATCTATGATAAATATCTTTTATAAAATACTATATATATATAGGTAATATTTAGTCTATATAATGGTTAATATAGTTATATTCTGACTAATAAAATATATTATTACTAAATATTATTAGGTTTATAATAGATGATATCCTAAGTTATAAAATAGACTAATTATTGTAATAACTTATTTATTAATATTATTATGTCATTATTATATATTATATTATAATTTAATACCAGTATATCATAGTAATAATTATCCATAGTATTATAAATATATTATTATCGATATCAATACACCAGCATAATAAACCATAATATATAGTAATAACTAAATGCTGGTGTAATATATAAATAATTATATTATATTAATGTGGAGTTATATATATATGTAAATCTATAGAGATTAAATCTATTATTATACTATGGAGTATTATAAGGTATATAATTAATAAATATATATTAAGATTACCAGTTCCTGTTATATTATATTTATATAAAGGGCCATATTGTTAGATAAAATATAAATTATATGACTATAGTTAGGTATTAATACTATGATTACCATATACTATATATAAAGTAAATATATATATTAAGATTATACATAGAATACCCATATTTAATCCTATAAGTAATAATGATATAATATACTATTAATAAGGTAATCTATAGTCTATGTTATTATATTAATTAGATAGATTATGTTATATTAAATAAATATATATTAGATTTATATTATAGACTATAAGGTAATATATATTATTATAAGTATTTATAAATATTAATATAAAGATGTGGGTATCTATATAATATTATATATAGTGAGTCTTAATATGTTATTAGTAGTGCATGGCTATAGAGCATTGCTATAAATATATATAATATACCATAGTGATAATAATACCTATATCCTAATAAACAATATATTATATAAACATATTAATATAACAATATCAATAGTATAGTATATAGATAGGTAAATATTATATATATGTTAGCATTAGGTATGGATAAATTAGTAATATTAGTTAATAAATATGAAATATAATATAATAAATTCTATATATTAGTAAATAATAATAAAAGAATAGGAATATATTACATTAAATTATCAATAATCATAGGTATATTAGGTATAGTATTATCTTATATAATTAGAGTAGAATTATATAATAGTGGTAATAGAATTATTAAATATGATAATGTAAATTACTATAATATGGTTATAACATTACATGGTTTATTAATGATATTTTATATTATAATGCCTAGGTTTATATGGTGGTATACCCCTAATTATATATTACCAATATTAAGTGTAATAACAGATATTGTATTACCAAGAATAAATAATATATCTATAATAATTGTATTAATATCATATATAGTAGTAATAAATAGCATTGTAATAGAATATAATATAGGTACTAGGCTGAACATTATATCCTCCATTATCAATTATAGGTACAGTAATAGTTAATATGATATTATATGGTTTAATAATTATTAGGTATATCATCAATAATATCAGCTATTAATTTTATGAATATATTAATAGTTATTGATGGTATAATATATGTATATATATGGAGTATTATTATAACAAGTGTATTATTAATTATTTCATTACCAATATTAAATGGTATATTATTAATGATATTATCTGATATATATTTCAATAGTATATATTTCATATTAAATGGAGATGTAGTATTATATCAACACTTATTCTGATATTTCGGTCATCCAGAAGTTTATATATTAATATTACCAGCTTTCGGTATAATATCTATAATATTATCTGTATTAAACAATAAAATAATATTTGGTATGAAATCTATGATATTAGCTATTATTATGATATCTATATTAGGTAGTATAGTATGAGCTCATCATATATATACAGTAGGATTAGAATTAGATACAAAAATATATTTTAATAACTTAACATTAATAATATCTATACCAACAGGTAATAAAATATATAATTGAATAATATTATATATTGGTTCTTATAACATATTATATAATGGTTATCAATCATTAATATTTAGTATAATGTTTATTATAATATTTATAATAGGTAGGCATAACAGGTATAATTATAAGTATTGATATCATAGATATTAGGTTTACATGATACATATTATATAGTATCTCATTTCCATTATATATTATCAATTGGTGCTGTAATATCATTATTAGCTAGGTATATTATTATTAAAAGATATTATTGGTTATTATAATGTAATAATTAAAATAAATAAATACTTTAGGTTTATTATTATTCATAAATATAAATATAATATTCACACCTCAATTTATAATTAGGTTTTAATGTAATGCCCCTAGAAGAATATTAGAATATAGTGATAATATCATTGTATGGAATTTAATATCATCTATAGGTTCAATATCAACAATATTAATATTATTATCCATATACCATAAATATATATATATTTATCTATGGAGACCCTAACAATATGATTATTATATTATATAGTATTAAATATTATATTATAAAGGTAACATGATATTATTATAATAATATCTTAGTAATATTAATTATATCTCCATGATATAATATTAGGTATAAATCATAATAGGATATTAATACCCCATGGTATAATAAAGATATTAACATTAAGATATTATTATAAGGGTCTATATAGATTACTAATGTATATTATGTTATATTACTAATAACTAGATATTTATAAGTAAGATTATAAACTATTAATAATACTAATATCATTATATATAAAGGTTATTATAGATCACTATTTATAATTACATAAATGATAATAATATCAATATGGCATAGAGGGTATAAAGGGATATATAAATCTATATTGTATTTTATGCCTATATTTACCATATATTATTAGTTATTACTATATAAAGGATATTAGATAAATACATACTATAAGATTATAATATATTATAATACTCTGGAGATAACTATATTCTTATCGATAATATCTATTAGTATGGTACCATAATTATATTAGTATATACCCATTCCCTTGTTATTAGGTATATTTACTTATTATTATTATTGGGAATGGGTGGATATCCTTGTAATTATATTAATAACATATATAAGATAAAGTATACATAGATAATATTAAGATAGTAATAGATTTATACTATAGATTAATACATAGATTTATAATTAAGGTATACTTTATCTATCTAGTTAGTGTAAATACCCTTATATTTATATATGGTTACATATAGTATATTAACTAATAATTACTAATAATATAATATAATACTACATATAATTACATCATATTAAGATATAATATATTATTAAATTCCTTATTAATAGACCTATAAATAATAATATACACACCAGATTTATATACTATAAATTATATTATTATATGTATAATACTAGATATAAATATATGATAAATAATACCTAATAATCTATCTTATAAATATAGTTAGTATAAACTATGGCATTTAATAAACATTATAATAAATCTATATATTACCCTATAGTGTGTATAATGGATATATTATATTAATAGTGATATTATCTAGTATGTATATATTAATTAGTAAACTATATACCATATTATACAATATAAATCCATATATATTTATTTAAATAGACCATATCTTATACTATGATATTACATTATATACCATTTAATATTAATAAACCATGATATAATGATTAATATAGCCATTTAACACTCTAGATTTATAATTAAATATATACTATATAGTAATTATTGATATATTGATATAAACTATTTAATATGATATCTAGTAATATAGTACCATAAAGTAGTCTAATATATTATTATATATTCCTTTACCTAAGTTAATATATTATTATTAAATATCTATTTATTGTATTAATATAATATACACTATGGAGTCTTTATTAGTTTATATTGTTATTTATTATATAATATCATATAATCTATACTTTAATAATATATTACTAATAATTATCTAATATAATAAGGGTTATTAATAGTATATATCCTATATAATATAGTAATATTGATAGACCACGATATAATATTCTGATCTAAGATATACGGTACTATCTAGATATATATGATAATGATGACTGATACTAAATGATACAATATAATAATATTTTATATAATTTATGTATATTTATTTAATAATTACTATAATTTATAATATTTATTTAAACTATCTATACATTTATCTTAATATTTATATAACAATATAGTATAAGAATATAGATTACAATATTAATATATATTACTTTAATATAACAATATCATTATTATAGACTATAGGCCATATTGTTAACTTAATAAATATAATAACTTAAATATGATAATACAATATGGCTCTATGACTATGGATATAATAAAATAACATATATTATATTTATTACTAGTGATGGCATTATATATATATTTATAGGATAGGGTATAATCTGTATATTAATGTTATATATACTATCTATTTTATTAGATTAATAATGTATAATATATTATATTAAATAATGTACTATAATCACTATATTGATATAATTTATATATAAGATAATATATAATATAGGTAGTTAATAATATAATAATTATACCAAGGCCATAAATAAATATAATATTTCAAATATACCATTATTTAAATACAATCAAATATTTAATTTTAATAATTATGATGATTATATAAATTATAAAATATTAGAAAGTATTAATAAAAATATAGGTATTAGAAAAGATAAAAGAATAGGTGTTGAATTTATTAATCATAACTATGATATATTATTATAATACCCCCTAACTAGATTTATTATAAATATTAATAGATAGAATATATTATATAGAAATTATATATGAAATTAATAAATATGAAACTATAGATTATAATGAAATATATTATAAAAGAGTAAAGTATATGTATAATATCAATAAATTCAATGGATATATATGGGTATAAATATTAATATAATTATATATATAATATTATCTATTAATAGGGGTATAGGGATTAATATTTATAATATACTATTTACTATGGTGGCCTTATTAATATTATAGGAATAAATATATAATAATGAATTATAATATCCTAATATACATATACTCCTCTATGTAATAATATATCCACATAAATATAAATATATTAAGGCTATAGATTATCTTATAAAGGTATATATTGTTATTTATTAGTAATTATATATTAACTATGTATTATATTATGAACTAATATATATATTATAAATTATTAATAGACATAGTATTATATATCTAGTTATACTTAATAAATAGTAATATCATTATTAATATTATAGTAATTTTATTCATATATATATATCTTGTAATTATACCTATATTGAATAGTAATAGATTAGAGGGTATATTAACTTATAATTATTAATGGAGTATTTATATAATAATAGTAAACCTATATAGTAATGATAATATTATAAATAGTGAATATTAAATACTAATAAATCTAGTGTGTATAACCTATTGTATTATATATATAAATATTAGTATATTATGATAAATATTACATTATAAATACCTTAATTACCAATATTATATTAATTAATAGTACATTATATATCTAGATGGTGTATTTAATAGTATATTAATATATATTATACCTTATTAAACTATGGAGATATAACATTAAAATATAATTTCCTATTAATAGTATAGAGATAAATATATAAATATTTAATATATTACCATATACCAGTATTAATATCCATTATTATATTATATTGATAGTATAATTACTACATTATATTACTATAGATTATTTATATATAATAGATTTATTATTACTAATTAGATTTATATATTACTTACTATAATATAATACATTATACCCTCCATAGTTATAAGATATATATTAATATTAATAAGTATAAAATATATAATATATAAGAATAGGTAAATACGATATTATGATCATATAAGCCCATATATTAGTATTTTATAAGATATTATATCCTTGGTATTAGTAAGGGCATTATTAGATTTACAGGTATTTATAACATATTTAATATAATAATACGTATACTTATTATAATAGATCCTATATATACATATTTATTAATAGATTATTAGTAATTATAATATCTTAATCTCCATGGTAATACCTTATACCTGTATATATATATAATAATACTAGTAATAGTTAGATAAAAACCTATATATATATATATTTATATAAAGTATTTACTATATTAATAACTTATTTATATATATAATATTATGTCGATCATGAATATATATACTAATATTAATAAGTCTATTGATAGATTACACTATGGAGAATGTGGCCTAATAATACTAATTATATATATAAATATAGGGTATCTATAGAGGGTAAATATAATAGTATATATAATATAGGATGTGACTGTATGGTTAAAACAGTATATATTAATGATAAATTATAATAATAAGTAATATAATATACTATAATAATAAGATAATATAAACTAATTTAATATATATATTCCTATTTATAATTATATCCATATCATATAATAACACTATATTGGTAATGGTATAATATATCATAAGAATACTATATAATATATATATTAATACTTATAAAGGTAGTATAACTATTGATAAAAATAATAATAGTATAATATCCTAATTGTCATTATAATATAAAATATAGTAAATTAATAAAATATATGTAATATAAGTATATATAAACAACATTAAGACCCCTAGTTATTTAATATATTATCTATATATAATGTTATATACCCTATAATAAAGAATAATAATAAATATCCATAAATAATAATAACCATATAAATATTAGGATATAATATTAGATCTTATATTATATATTTACTAGGACATAGATTATGTTAACTTAAGATATTAATACCTATAAATATAAATATAACTTAATAAGGTCCTAAATATATAGTAATATTTATTATATGATCATATAATTATATAAATAGAATATAGATATTAGAATAAATATAATGATATTTATAGATAAAATTATAATAAATATACTAATAATCTCCATACCTCAGTAATACCTATAATAATATCTATAAAATAAGTATTAATATAATAATTACTATAATAACTATATGGTATATGATAATATTTATGATATCTAGATCTATTAATAAAATATACTATACTATACAATACTATTATGATGGTATATAACAATATGAATATCTATAAACTAATAAGGTATCATTATATACATATTATACAGGATTATTATATATTAATAGCATACAAATAAATATAGATAATTATAGTTTATCGTAATATAGTACTAATATATATATATGTGTGGTTATTAATACTATAATTATGAATACCTTTATGATGTGCTCTTATATTTATTAATAACTTATATATATTGTATTATTAGCACATCATTAAATAGTTATAAATATATAGGTATACCATTAATATTACTATGATATATTATAGAGATTATTAATTAGAATATAAACTAGTATATAATGATAATACCAATATTACTAATTTATAATATATTAGTTTAATATACTATGATATCATAATTATATCAACTATCAATATTGGTATTAATATATAATTAATCACTATTTTACTAATTATTAAAGATAATATTACATCTCTATTTCAGATTAACATTAATATATCCTATCATATATCTTTATTAAATATTATCTATTAAACCATAGGCAATATATACTATAATTTAGATATAGATAATATTATATTATATCATGATTATATATAAATAATACTAACTAGAGATGGCCTTAATAATATATACTATTACAATACCTTATATCACTATTGATACTTATTCCTATATATATAATAGACTATAATTATATCTTGGTATAAGGCCATATTAGATCCTTATGATAATATATATTTATAAAGGATATCATTAATTATATTTATATATAATATATAGTATATTGTATTAGATAACTTATTAGAATATGATATATAGATATATGATACTTTATAAGGCCATATTAAATATAGGTAATATTAACTTAATAATATATGGAGATATAAATGTATATTTTATAAGGTTTTAACCTATCCAGATTTATATATATATTAAATAGGCCCTGATATTAAATAAGATAGATTTATTAGATATAATATTACAGTGCTATGGCCATATTAATTAATAATAATATCTTAAGGCCCTCATTACATAATATAATATAATAACTAATATAAATATAGAGGGCCTTATACCCTCTCCATGGTTAAATACTAATATTAATGATTAAATACCTTATAGATAATTATATCTTTATTGATAAGGCTATATATAGATAATGGATAATGGCCCTCTCCATCATATAATAATAATATATAAATTAAACCATGGTAAAAGAGGGCCATAGGTAACCTAATATAATATACTAATGTTATTATTCTATCATTATATTGGATAGTATTTATTAATAGATAGATATTTAATACTATATGTACGTTATCATAATAAATTAATATACCTCTATATACCTAGATTAATAAATATACTAAATCTAAATATACCTAAATATAAGATAAACTATTTATATCTATAGTCCTTATCATAATATTACTAAAGATAGATATGTATAATATTGTTATAATATATAATTATGGTTATTTTATTGTTATTTATATATTTATTATATTACTATCTATTAGGTACTATAGGGCCATTACTAAGGATTATAATATATTAACTTAATCTCTAGTATATAGTATATTATAGTAATTAATCTAATAAATATGATATTGTAATATAGACATTAATAATTATATATATATAAACCTAGTTAGATGAAATTATAGAATATAAATCACTAGATATTAAATATAATAATATGTATACATAAAGATAATATATTACTAAATAGACTATATTATATATATACTATAATATTAAATATAATATAATGTATTATTAACCATTGATAACTACTAATTATTACCTATATCATAATATAATGTATATATAACCTAATAATGACTATAATAGTAAATATTATATATAGTACCCCCAGCCATAATAATGCATACCCCTAAATAATAATAAATATATAGTAATTATACAATATTGACTAATGGGGTATGCTAATAATATATAAATATATGTCTAGATACTATTATTATTATTACTAGTGAGTATAAATAAAGGTATCATTAATATAATAATACTATATAATATGGGTATATAATATAAAGTAAGATATCACTATTAATATAATTTATATACCATAATGTTGATAAAATATACATATATTAGTAATATTATATATAGTTAGTATTATAATTACTAATATCTAGACTAATAATATTATAATAATACCCTCCATTAATATCTATGGTAATATAAATCTATGGTATTATATTAAGTATAAATATAGAGAGATAATATTACCTATGAATATATATTAAATTAATAATGCCCTGGTTAGTATATATTTATATTTATTATTTATCTATGTCCTAAGTATATAGTATTAATAGTATTTATAAGGTATATCATTAATATAATTAGTAATATAATATATGGAGTATAAAGTACTAATAAATAATATATTATTAATATATAAATAATCACCATAATAAGATATTAACTATAAATATATATAAGGTATAATTAGGTATACTCTAACTAGATATATTATTATAAGTATACTATTATTACCTTTATTATATCTATTAGTATATTATCTATATATAAATAAATAAGTTAATATTATATCATATCTCTATAGTGTTAATATTATATATATGTAATACACTATTATAAGATATCAATATATTATATAATTATTATCTTGATATTATTATTATAAATAGTAAATATTAGGGCTAGGATATAATATCATGATTAATACCATATTATTTTATCACTATATCTATGTCCTTATATATATTATTGTGTGTGCATGGTATAATATCTTATTTAATTAAATTAATAATATATGTAATAATTAGTATATACCTTTATAATATCATTTAATACTTATTAGTATATATTAGTAATAGATGACCCTCTAGATAATTATATATAGATCTATACTTATGGCCCCCTAATACCATATTAATAATAATGAATTAATAGATATAATATTACTATTTAACACACTAGATATATAAATACCTTATTAAATATAAATATATAATATATCTCTGGTTAGTATAATATAATTACTAATATTTATATATAATATTACCTTTTATCATAATAGATATAGTTATATATATAATAATCATATAATTATAGGTATTTATATTATCTCTTTATACTCTATATTAACTATATTATAATTATTATAAACTACTTTATCTCCATAATAAATATATATACCTTAATAATGTAATATTATGATAATCTAAGTATAAATATATATATACAGGTATTTAATAATAAATCCATATATAACCAGGGATAAATAAGGCATTCAATATCATGATAATATCCATATCGATATGTTATAATATATATATCTGTATTTAGTGGCCATAATATTATGTTATAAAGTAAGAAGTCTAAAACCATATAAAATATATATAATATCAAAGATAAAATAATGTAATTAAATATAGATATAATACTATATTATTAGTTAACTTACCCATGATATTAGGTTAATACTATCATAACCCATACCCATACCTATAGTAATTATATTAATAATTACGGTATGGCTATATTATCAAGGCCTATATAATACTATATAATATCTAATCCTTTATTCTTTATATATATAATACCATATAATAGTATAATATGCCATAATAGTACTTTTAATAATATATTATAATAAAGTTGAAATAGATAATAATCATAAACATATATATAATACCCTAATATTATAAATCATACTAATAATAATATTTATAATAAACCCTCTATATACCTTTAATACTAAATATTACTTTAATTATAATTATAATATACTATATTACTATATATATATGATATCCTAAGTTAATTATAATAATATAGAATACTATGGATTAATACTATAATATATCCTAAATATATACTATTATATACTATGGAGATCTAGATAATAATCTATTAAATATTAATAAGATATAATAATATCTAATATATGTATGGATATGGAGGGTATAATATTATTCCATATTTAATATACTATAATAATCCATAGATCCCTATTTAATAGATTATAATATAAAGTACAATATATTAATATTTGATAATACCATGATAACATATTTATAAGATTATATACAGGTTTATATAGTTTATAATTATCTTAGATATAATATATATTATAGTGCCCCTTTATTATAAATATATATTGTTAGGGGCACACCAAGGCATATTATATTATAGATTAAAGGATATAGATTTATATAATAATATAACATATATAATAATATACTAGATATTAGATAAAGTACTATTTTATAATATATATATACTATTAATAATAATATAATATTGATACTATATGAATATAAACAAATACTGGGTAATATAAATAAATAATAGAAATATAATATAAAATGATATAGAATTAATATTATAACATACTTTATCTTGATATAATATAGCATTGGCATATAATCTATTAATATTGATATTGGTAATATTTTATTATATAATTATTCATAGTGATATGGGCACATTAAAATATTAATATAAATAACTAGTGCCCATAATATTAGTAATCACTATGGAGATATATATATTATATTATATCATACTGTAGGCTATATATTAATAATATGATATATTAGTAATATCTAAGGTATTGTAATCCTATATAATATAATATTGATAGTATACCCCATAGAGATATTAGATAAAAATATACCCTTTATTAATATTATACTGATACCTATAGACACCATTAAATATAGGTTAATACAGATATACCCACCAGTACAAATAATAATAAATTAATATATAATACAATAACTGGTGGGTTAATAATACTATATCAAGGTATAATCTATTATATGGCCTTAATATTGATATATCTATAAATCTATATACTATTATATAATTATATGTAATGTAAATATTAATATTATATTATATATCTATCTATTATTATAAATATATTTATTTTAATCTAATATTCTATTTATTATTAGTTATAGATATTATATATAGGATTTAAACTAATATTATTATCATTAATAAATTATATTATATTATATAATTCCAGCCATAAACTAATATATGATATAATACTATAATAATTAATATTAAAGAATAACAATAAAAAGTATTCATAACAATAGTAATAATAATCAAAATAATAACATATAATATATAACAATAATACATTTGAATTAAATATAAACATTATCAATTATAACTATATTAGGTATAATAATAACTGTAATAATATCAATATATATATATAATAATAGCAATATAATATCAGTATATAATAGTAACTTATTATTAATAAATATTAATATATGAATGAAATATAATATATTAGATATGTTAAATTTAAATGTATTAGATTATAAAATATTATTATGGATAGTAGTAATAATTATTAGTAATGAAATATTATTATTTGTAAGTTTCTACTGAATATATTATCATAATTATATAAATTATTATCATGTAAATATATTAATATTAAATTCTTATAACATAGTATATAATAATATTATATTATTAACATTATTATCCACAATTGTAAATATAAAATATTATAACTATATATTATCATATTATAAATATATATTAAGTTATTTAATATATTATAATAATTATATGTTTAATAATAAAATTATATTAGAATACAAAAATAATAGTAATTATACAAATGATAGTGTATATATGACTAGTTATTTCTATATTATATTATTACATTATATACATATATATTATAGTATAATATTAATAGTAGTATATAATTATGTAAATTATAAAAATATAAATAATTATTATATAAATATAAATATCTATTATCATTTAATAGAAGTATTATATATTATAATATCAATATTATTATACTTATAATTATACCATTATTAATAATCTAATATCCTATATTATAGTATAAATAGGTACATATTATATCCATTATTATTGTTATTACTATATACCTTTAATCCTGATATTGTATTAATATGTTATGGATCTTATATATAGTATATGTCTATTTATAGGGCACCATTATTATTATTTATATATCCTATAGATCTAATATTGATATAATATGGAATAACTAATAATATAATTTATAAATATAAGTATAGGTTTAATAATATATAGTAATCTAGCATATTAGGTTATATAAATATATATCTTAGGTATACTATGATCCAATAATAAAATAATAGTAAATATTGTATGTGATATAATACATTAATTTATATTAAGGGCCCTTATTTATATATATAGGATATTATGTATTATATTATATATATAGTCTTTATCTTATTGTAATAGATATTATTATATTATCTATATTATCACTAATTATTTATAAGGGTCTCAATCATATTTATATTACCTTATTATAAAATAGAGACTCAGTTATATATTATTATAATTCCTAAGTTTATTTATAAATATTATTATTATAGGTATAATTATTATTAATATCATAGTTTACTATAATTTATATCTGAAGGGCTATATTATATTAATAACCCACCATAGATTACAATAATATATTTATACATAGTATTATAACTAGATATACAATAATAAATAAGGTCTCTGGCGATATAAATAATGTAATATTATAATAAAATAAGGATATTGATTATATTAATATAGGCCCTAGAGATTGATACATAAGAATCTGTTATAATAATATAACAGACAATATAATATCCATGATTATATATAATTATATGATATCCTCTATAGAATATATTAATCTATTATGATAATCTATATTTAAATAATATCTTATATCATATGTTAGTATACAATATAAATACTATTACATAAATATATATATACTAATAAGTATAAATTAATATATTTATCATTTAATACCTAATTGATCAATACCTTAACATGCCCACAAAAATATAATATGATATATACTTAATACTAATAATAAGGTTATTTTTATTATTTATTACTATATATATGTGTTTATATACTATTAATAATATGATTACATGTATAATATACACCCGCAGTAATATATTTATATTTATACTAGAATATAGCGGGTGTTAATAATATAATTTATAAGATAATATAGTATATTTAGGTATTAATATAATATTGATAGTATTATATATGGGCCCACTAGTTAATAATGTAATAATATAAATATATCTTGGTAATATAACCTATAATATCGATATTGATAGAATATATTAATAATATTTATAATTAGAACTACACTATAGATATATAGATTTATTAATAATTATAATTATACACTATAGATTTATAAAGGACTATATATTTTATATTATTATTAATATCATTATAAAGGATAGTACATATATTATATATATAGATTATTACTATTTATAGGTTATTACTATCTATAGGTATACAATAATATATATAATTACATTATATTATAGGATCTTAGTGATATAATATTATATCATGGAGAGGTTAATAATAAATAAAGTCAATGGAGTATATAATTATATATATATAAATGTATTAACAGATCAATATATAGATAACTATATTATAATGTATACTATATCCTATATTAATATACTATAATTACTATATAATACTAACTTATATTTATAATATATATATTACTCTCTAAACTATTAATAAACAATAACTTTATCTCCATATTAGTATTAATATAATAAATATACTATTCTTAACCCTGCATATTACCTTAATAAAGTATATATAGTATATTATAATGCAGGGTATAGAGGTATTTAATAGTAATTATAGTGTTAATATATAGTTTAAATAATATAATATATCCATAATATACTGATTACTATCTCCATGCTGCCGCTATAATATAAATAGGTTATATACATATTGCAAGGTATACTATTAACTATATCTATAATACCATATATTAAGGATTAGTAAATATTAATAAAATATATATCATATATACCCATGTGCATAGGTTTATTAATTATATTACTATATCTATATTATATTAGCACATGGGGTATTATTAAATATATATTAATAACATATAGTTAGATTATCTCTATAGTATATATATAGCCATTAGGTATAAATATCTATCATATGGTTAATATACATATATATCTGTATATTATTATCATGAATATATAATGTATTATCTATATTCTATTAAATAAGTATATATTTTTATCTATTAATAACCTCTATATAATATTATAATAACTACTATTAATAAAGATCTGTATTTATATATATATTTAACCATATATTTATTGGTATAATAATATACCTTATACTCTATAGATATACTATTAGTGATATTTATATATATATAATTAAGGATATTATACTCACTATTAATATTTATATCTAATATTTTGGTATTACTTATATACACCTTATTATACCAACTAGTAATCTTATTTAATGATATTATATTACTATGGAGACTATTATTAACTAGTATTTATTAGGTATTATTTTATACTAACTACTATATTATATCATTATACTATATATTATCTCCATAGACTTACATGTTATTATACTCTATAGGGATGAAATTATATTATATACTACTATTTTATTAATACACAACATCATTTATACCCAATATTAGGTATTATTAAATATATTATAGATTTATATATAACTTATTATATTATCTTATATTTATATTATATTATATATGTATGGTAATTATGGCTATCTTTATATTATATTAAGTATATCTATATTATATATCTTATAAATATATGTACTATCTATATGGTATAATATTAATAAAGATATAATATTAAATAAAGGTATATGGTATAATTATAATATTAATAACCCATACATTATTATATATAGATTTATAGTTAATAGTTTAATAAGTTAATATTATATATATATGTATTATTACTATATTATAAATATCTTATGTTAATATCCATGTAATACTATATTATAATAAATAATATCAGAGTGCCTATATAAATATAATATTATGATAGTATATAAAGTATTAAATAATAATAAACCAATATATATTATATCATCTAGAGGACCATGTATATTATATTCTATTATTATATATATTACTAACTAGTATTAATATTAATCATAATAGATATATACCCTCTTTTAACCCTATAGATTTATACTATCATATATACTTAGTTAGATATAAATATTACTATATATACACTATAGATTTATAATAGATTACCTATTAATATTAGATTATTTATATATATACATTGAGGATATCTTATAATATGGAGATTAGCCCCTGGTTATAAATATAGATATAATATGGTATATAATATAATATAGTGCCCAATGCTATAATAAATTAATATATATAAATAGTGCATTGGGCTATAAATATAAATATAATATATATTAGTAAATAATAGTATTAATATGAATATTTATAAAGAAGTATATATTAGAATATTATATGTAATATAAATGAAAGTATAATAAATATTAGTATAATATATATAAGAATTATTTCTATTAATAATAAATAGATTATCATATTATAAGCTATCTTAATATATAATTATTATATAATTACGGTATTGATATATTATGACATAGAGATATTTATTAATAGAGAATATAGATATATGAATATAATAAATATATAGTAATATCGGGTATAAATATAATATAACGATATCTAATAGTAACCGTATTTATAACGATCATGATATTGTAGTTTACCATAGATATATATAATATTGATTAAATTATTAATAGTGTTATATTGTTATTTATCATATGATATTATATACAATACTATGATATTATATAAGATTAAATATGGTATAAATCTAGTTATAATATTAGTATATTTATTATTATAAAGAGGGCCTAGTATTAAATATATATATTACAATATAAATATCTAGGGTATAATATATGTATTATAACTATGGAGATATGATATGGTATAATATATTCTAGTAATATATATATAATAAGTTAACCATATAATAATAGATAGTCTATATTAGATTATAATAAATATACATAGATATCCATGGGTCATTAACATATTAAAGTATATATTCTTATTATAATATAGACCCATGGTATAAATATATATAATTCTATCATTATAATTAGTATAAGTTAACATATAATCTATAGTATATCCCAGGTATATATAATATTGTATGGTGGGGTAATATCATAATATAATATAATAGATTAAAGATACATATATAATATATTAGAATTAGATAGGTAATATAATATCCTTATTGATAGTGCCCTGTAATATATTATCATACTAATAATAATGTCCATATCTATATAATTATAATTAAGGCATTATATTATTATCTATCGATATTAACGAGTTTATGATATTATTTCAATCTATTATATTTTATTATAAATTATATTAATAATGGTATATATTAATATCTATCAATATCATACCTTAGTAAATACCACAATATAGTATATGTTATAATATGATCTATAATATGCATAAACTATATAATTATAATATTATCATATATGTACTGTGATCATTAGTTATTATTTATATTATTATATTTATTTATATTAGATCACAGTACTTTATATCCATATATAATATAATACCCTACTTTATGGCCCTCTATCTATAAATATAGGATATATAATATAATTACTTTATGCACCTCATCCATATAATTATTAATAAATTATGAGGTGCTATATGATATGATAATAATATTTATATTAATAGATTACTGATAAATATATATAATTATATATAGTGTTGGTTATCATAAAATAATATATATTAGGTATATTTACCTATAGTAATAAATCTATAATATAATAAATAGGCATATTAAATTACATATAATCAATAAGTATACCATTATATATATAAATATAATATGATAGATAAAGGTAGGTATATATAGTTAATATAATATATTATTGGGATATATATCTTTATTAATCTAGTTAGTAATACTATATATATAATTACTTTATATTACTTTATATTTATAATAGATATTACTTTATACTAACTATTATATACTAACTATTAATATATGTATATAAATAGTATCTAATATATAATTAAGGTTTTATCTATCTATAATATATAGTTATACTTAATTAATAATATAATATTTATTATTAGTTTATCTATGGGGTTTATATTACTATTTATACTATGGAGTGTATATTATTATAAGTTAATGATATATTTAATAGTTAGTTTATGATATCTTTAATAGGACCTAGTATTACTTAATATATATTTATAGATAATTAACTATCTCTTTAGATTACCTTTATATAATATATATTATTAAATATTACCTTAATATCATAATATGGAATTTAACACCTTAAATATATAGATGGATAAAATATAATAATAACGACTATAATAAGATATAATATATTTACTAATCTATGGTTATTCCTATTACTATATCAATATTATGGGGTTTATATGATAATTATATAATATTAAGTATATATTAATAAGGGGATTAATAATGTAATATATATATAAATAACTATACTTTACTATAAATATATATATACCAGCCATACACTATTATTATATTATATTAACTTATCAATAATGGCTGGTATTAACATATCATAACATAATATTATTCTATAGGATATCTATTATAAATATCTTAACTATATTAATCTAATACAATACCTAATATATATATATATAAACCATTATATAGTAATATTATATTATAGGTCTCCATAGTATATACTATAGTTAATAATGTAATAATATGGTAATAATACAATAAAATAGATATATTTATAATTATATGCCCTATAGATATTGATATGGTAAGTTAATATATAATAATAAATACATATACTAGATATCTTAATATTAGGGTATATATATTATAATATAATAAAGTCCTTAACATATATATTACCTTATATTGATATACTAATACTTTATATTGATATTAATATAATAATTATATATAGATATAGTTAATAGTATACCTTAATAATAATATAGTAATTATGTAATATTAGGTATTAGATGGGCATTTATATATATAATACTATACCTTTAGATAAACTATTATAATATTATTAAATTATTAGTAAAAGATAAGATATATGGCATATAAATATAAATAGTTTTAATTAAATATATAAAGTATAATACCCTATAAATTACTTATTATTATATACTGTATACCATAATATTAGATATTAAATTATATAGGTATTTACTAGTATATGATAATTATCTATAGAGAGTGTATATTATTAGTTTATGGTTATATAATTATATATATTAATACTGTATTGTGATGTATTAGTAAATTAAATATAATATATCTATAGTAAATATAACATCACAATACCATAGATTAAGATAATATTAATACATTATAATTAGAGGCATAATACCATAAATATGATCCTATATATATAAATAAACATATAATACAGTATTTCATATCATAAGATAGCATTATTCATATATTAATATTAGGTAATAAAGGATATATTTATAAATATATATACTCCATAGCCATTGATATTATCGATAAGTACTATTTATTATATATGATGTTATTACTATATTAATAAGATATATGATACAATATAACACTACTTGTAATACCTTATATACATAAATAATAAACTAATAATATCATGTACTATACCCTATAAATACTCTATAATATTATATATCATATATTAACTAATAACCCCATGGATAATATCTATATTATTATTGATACCCTCTATAGATTATTATAACTAAATACATATAAATCTATTTATTAAATACTATATACTAAGAATAATATCTAGTTAGTTATCCTTATAAATAAAGGTATTATAATATAAATATTAATAGTATGATAAAAATAGAGTATATTGTAATCCTATATATATACATAGTTATACTTTAATATATTACTATTATATCCTAATTATTATTAATACATATATTTATACCAATGCCTTGTATTTATATTTTATTATATTATATACTTATATTTATTTATAACAAGGCATTGTTTATCTATATTTATATCATATGATAGTACATAAAGTATATTAAATAACATATTAAATTCATTATAATACATTATTTTATCATAAATACTTATATTTCTATTACTAACTATTATATTTATATCCTATGGTTTATGGTATATTATATAGGTATTTGTTATATTAGTTATGAATAAATTATATACTATGGTTATGGATATATCATATTAGTATGGGTGCTAATATATGTATTATCTTATATTTATAGAATACACCCATCAATATAAATAGTATTAAGGTAATATATGATATAATATTAGTATAGCCACCAGTACATATTTATTTATATATAATTATTATATTTATTAATCTGGTGGCTATGGATATGGGTATAATACAGTATAAAGGATAATATATTAGTATTAGTAATATTAATAATAGGTATTTATCTATCATTATTATAATATAAAGATAAGTATATATACATGATATTAGGATAAGGAATAATTCAATATTATATAATATAATCTAATACTCCATATACTATTAATACTAATATATGATACTTTATAATAATACCTTATCTATTAATATTAAATAATATACTATACAATATTATAAGGATCCATATATTAAGTATATAAACTATTACTAATATAATGTTATAATAATAATATATAACAATATGATACCTTATAATATAACCTAATAATACTATATCGTTACTATAATATAAATATGATAATAAAATATGATATTAAATACAATAATGCACTCATTTATATATATTGTATATTATTGGTATTGATAGGCTATTAATAAGGATATAAAATATAGTATATGTATTATTATATGATATTATAGTAAATATTACATGATTTTATATTATAATTATGTTATTAACCTCATATTAATAGTATAGATTTAATACCATATATTGATATTATAATAATATTGATATGCTAATAATATAGTTTTAATCCACCCTAGATAATAGTATGTTATTTTAATCTATATAGATCTATATTATCATTTATACACTATTATAAATATATATTTATCTCACTAATTATTATATTATTATATAGTCAGGTGCAGTAATATTATATTATATTTAGTAATAGCACCTGACATTATTATATATTATGTTATAACCCAGGGCACTAACACTATATATTTATTATTGTATTATTATTATTAATATGGTGCCCTGGGAATATATATATAATATTATAATACTAGCTATATGTGCCCTTTACTATATATTTTATTAAATATGGGCACATAATATATATTCTAATAAATATAGTTAGTATCTATAGGTATTAATCTAGTGAGTTTATATATATATTTATAAGTTATAATATTAACTATCTTTTATCTATATATAATACATATTTATATATGTAATAATACCTTATTTTATACTAATACTATATAGTAATATTTATATAACAATATCTATAGGTTTATTTAATTATAATAATGATTAGCCATATTATCCCATAGTATATATTTATAATTATATATAATTTATGATTATTATGTTATAATGTATGATTAATATCTAGGTATATATTATTATTATTACTAATACCTAAAATATGATATAATCTAATATTTAATTATATATTAAGATCACTATTTATTAGTAATTATTATAATTATATATATTATATTCCTATGATATTTATATATACATTAAGATAATAATAACCTATTACTATATATTATATCAATATAACTAATATTATCTATGGTATATAGTATATTAATAAATAATTATAAATAATGTATAAAATAATAGTATAAACATTTAATATTCTAATCTTTTACTATATGTTATAATCTAATAACTTTAATATCTATTTATTAAGGTAAATCTATGTAGTATATATATAATTATGATAAACCTAGATATATAAATAATACCTATAATATTATAAAATTAATATTATCTAACATTATAAACTATCTATTAAATATATACATAGATATATAATATATACTAAATATTGAATAAACTATATATAACTCTATGTATAATTATAGGTATATAAATATTATAAAGGTATATAGATAGTCTATTTTAATATATATTAATCTAAGATATATCCTTTACTATTATTATATAAATATCTCTATTGCTATAAATATATAATAAAATAATGTATATGTTATATATAAAATTATAATATTGAGATAATAATAGAATAAAACTATATTAAAATATAGATATAACTATTAATTATAATGGGCCCTAATAGATATTGTATATTATAATAGATATTATAGATTAAGTATACCAATATAGATCTAATACTATATAATATGATTAATTATATATAAATATCCATAAGTGATAAATTTAAATATTAACATATAATAATGACCAGTGCTATACAATAATAATATAAATATATTAATATATAATTATAACATAGTCTATTAATATGTATTAGGATATATATATACTCATTTAATATAATATTAACTATTAGGATTACCTTATTTTACTATAAATATTAATATGGGATATATAAATACACTATTATGATATATTACAATAATATCTAGTTCTTTATAATTATAATTATAGTATATATCCCATTATTTAATATTACCTATACCTATATATAATCTATATTTAGGGTTTATTTATTATCACATAATATTATATATTTATGTATCTATATGATAAGGTATAATATAATATAATAACTAGATAGTATTTAATATTAATTATAAATATATATTATATGGGCATAATCATCTATGGTCGTTATTAATTATTTAATGCTAATGGATTACCTAAAAATATATATTATATTTAAATTTATACACCATTGGCTATATTTTATCAATATCTATCTTAATTATCATATATTAAATTTACTAATATTTATATTTATATCAATAAACCCTAGTACTAATAATAGATATTACTATATATAGGGATTAGTTATACTATTAGTTAAAATATTAATATTAATATAATAACTTTATAATTAGTATATTATTACCATTACTATTAGGTTTATATAGTATATCAATATCTTAATAATATTATAATAAGGAGCCTATAGTAATAGCTAATAATATGTTAAATAATACTATAGATATTAAATTAAGATAATACTACATATATACCATATTCTAATATATTAATTATTAATCATATAAACATATAATATTATACATAGTTTTTATCATCAATATATATATAGTAATCTACATATAATTATAATATTATAGGCTAATCCATACTAATGTAAATATATAGATATTTAGTTATAATATTACCTAAAGATTATATTATTATATTATACCAGTGCCTATCATTTATATATATTAATAGATTATAATAATATTTATAATAATATCACCTAGGCATTAAATTATCACTATTTAATATATATTTTATCCAACTAAATATATACAATATTATAATTAATAGACTATATATAGATTAAAGGATAATATAATGTCATAATATAATATAGTATAATATATTAATGTTATTATATTAATAAATACATATATTTATCCCTATAGTATTAGGGCCCTCTATCATATTATAATAATCTAGGTATCTTAGGGCCCTATATATAAATTTATAATTATTAGTTTGGTAGGTTACTATATATTATTACTAGTCTATGGAGTATAAAGGATATCTAATATCTAATAATATATGTATTACTAATATCTAATATACCCTATTATAATAATATGTATGATATGCCCCTGTCAATATATATTAAATTATTATAACAATACAGGGGCATAATCTAATACCAATAGCATTATATATAAATAAATACAATATAAATATAATAATAATAATGTGCTATTGGTTATAATATATAATGAAATAATACCTAGGATCATAATCTATGGAGTATGGCCCACTAATAAATAATAATAATATAGTAAGGTGGGCCATTAATAATATATAAATATGGCTTTATGATACCTTAATCTATAGATAACTATTAATAATATAAGCACTAATACTTATTATAGGGGATAATAAATATATAAATGTAATATCTTATCTATATGGTATATATATTATACTGTAATCTAATAGTTTATATTATTTATCACCCTTTATAATAGTATATATACAGTACTTTATGCTATCAGTAATAATATATGGTTATTAAATAGGTATTTATATTATATATTACATGTGGTATATAGTCTATTTTATTATAATATAATGTAATTTAATGATATATAATAATATAAGGTATATAGGGCTTTGTATTAATAATAATATAATATTATCTAATAGTTAGAATATCAATATCCTATAGGTATAATAATATAATATGATTTATAAAGTAATATATACAGATGGCATATAATATAGTATGTAATAATATGATAAAACCATGGATAATCTTAATACAGGGTGGTGGTATTATATTAATATTATACCTTTATCCCATAGATATGATGTCATTATTATTAATACTATATAAATTATCAATATATAAACCTAAGGATATCTTAATATATATATTCAGGTTATATAATATCCTATAGTTAGTATATAGATCTATATTGATGAAAGGTATATATAAATCTGTATTGATTAAACTATACTATAAACCTATAGAGCATAAATACCTAATTAATAATATTATCATAATAGTATATATTATATCTGGTTAATATATCATAAATATACAGAAGCTTATAGTATATATTTTAAATCATTATCTAGTAATAAAATAAAAACATATTATAAATTATAATTATAAAACTATATATATATTCACTATTTTACTGGTATTCAATATAATTATTCATATTTATCATTATTATAATATATTCTTCTATTTAATATACTAATTTTATACCCTATAATATCATATTAATATCCTTTATTAATCTATTATATAATAATATATATTATTTACTTAATATTAAATAGTTAGTATAAACATAAGTATAAATCTATCTTAATTATATATTATTATAATATGAGGGTCTGTATTATTATAGGTATATATAGATATTAAATTATTAGTTAATAGACCCTCCATAGATACAGATATTATATTATAATTAAGGTAATATATGGAGTTATATATATATAATATCCATAGGCTATAGATCTTACTATTAAATATTGGTATAATATAGTAGTTTATCTTATAAATATAGGCTATAATATACAGATATTGGTATTTATGTATAATATCGTATATATATCTTTATTAAATATTATCATATAATTAGTACTAAACCATACTATATTAGAATATATCATTATACCAATATCCATATAAGATAGATATACAGTATATATAGTCCTAATATTATAGTATTATTAAGGTATAATATAGGATAAGATCTATTTAATAATAATGGTTTAAGTCGTAATATGGTAATTGCTGGTATATTAGTAATTGTAAATATATATTTTATTATATTAAGTTAATCTATCATGATTTATATGTTATTAATACACTATAGTATAAATATCCTTATTTAAATAAAGACTAATTAATATACTATTATATCTAGGTAATTAATATAATATAATCAATATTGTATAAATATATCATTAATAATACAATAAATAATAATTAATATATGTTATAATATAATCTATATATAATAAATTTACATAAAGTATTGATTACGATAAATTATATTATATGATAATATTTATATTAATCTATGGCGATGAAAGGGTTATTTTAATCTATGTAGTGCTGTATTAATAAATATAATATCCCAGGGCCCATAGACTATAATTATATATTAAATAAAGGGCCCTGTAACAGCACTACTAATATAATATATAATATAATAAATATAAGCTGGTGTCATAATAAATAATATTATATTTAATGCCCTCATATATAAATAATAATATACTATGGTTTAATACTAAATATAATGTTATGAGGGCATATAATAATAGATCCTTAATATTAAGTATTATATAATATAATTTATCTCTATGGTATTAATGTATTTATATTTATATTTATTTATCTAATAATATATTCTATGGATATATACCATAGATTACCTATTTATATAAGTATATATTAATATATCAACTATTAGTATATGGATTATATAGTAATATGTATTATTAAATTATATATAATATTATATATCCTCATGTCCATATATAGTGTATTATATTATATAGTAATACTAGGATTATATTTATAGTTAAGTATATATTATTAATATTATATCTAAAGTTAGGTATTTATATATATCTATATAGCTTTATTACTATATTATATAATTACTAAGGTATACTATATATATACCCCTATAGATTTATTAATATATATTAAATTATAAATAGACTCACTAGATTAATATATTATATTTATACCAATCAGATATTAATAATTAATAATAGAACTATAGGATATTAAGATAAGTAATATTAGGTATAGATATTATTATATTTTATCTCTATAGATATATACTTACCTTTATACTCACTAGATTTATATAACCTTATTATTAGGATATTTATATATTTATTGATAGGTTTTATTAATATAATATTACTAATAGTAAACCTTGCTATACTATAATTATTAATATTATTAACCCCATCTAGGTTTATATAGAACTAGTTATTATATCTTAATCTATAGGTAATATAATATATAAATATATACAGTATCCCATAGTTATAACTATATATAATGGATCTTGTATCCTGGAGATGATAATATAAATATACATTATATAATATAAACCACTATAAACTAGTAATACCATATTAATATCTAATAAATCTATTATGTTATATTATATTAATTATAGCATCATATTATATTATAAGGTATTAATTATCTATAAATAATGATATATTATATAAATCTATTAATAAAGCCTATAATTATATATATCTAATATAAGGTATTTATATTATATAAACCTATAGAGATAAAGTATTAATAATAATATAATAATATCATACATACTAGTAATCTATGGTTATTGATATAGTAATTATATATTCCCTAGATATGGTATTATATCTTATAAGTATATATCTATAAATATATTATATTATATCATTATATATACTCTGGAGACTATTAATATTTATAGACTATATTATATTATTATCTAACTATATAAATACGAATATTAGGATTATATGGTATTAATAGATAATTTATGATATAATGTTAGAAATATATAAAGAATATTATAACTAGAGAATAATATATATAAAAATAGATAATATCCTTATAATGCCCTCTCTTGATACTGAGATTATTAATAATATATATATCCTATAGATATAGAGAGGGCCTATTAATATATACTGTATTATTATTCTATCATTATATTATAGGATATGTTATCATTATAGATATTACATTATTATATATATTAAAATACAATATATATACATTTTATCATATAATATTAGGTATCTATAGATAAGGTATTAGATATATATATATTAAATTATTAGAAGAATATATTCATGATTATACTTTAATATAGATGTCTATGTTAGGTAGTAATAAACATATTATTATGTCTAAATCTATGATAAAGTTTATATCTAAAGATCTTATCATTAATCCTAATAATATTAATATAATTATAAAGTTCATATTATAAATTGATATATATTATATAGGTATACCAGTATCTATAGGGCACCATTACAATACTATTATATTAGATATATATTATATTTATAACTAGTAATGGTGCTATTATATTAGTATCTATGGAGAGGGATATAGTAATATTGATAATATAATCACTATTAATAGAACCCCATGCATATACTTATTATTATTTATCAGGGCATGGGGTATATAATATATATAAATGATATTGGGTTAAATACTAATAAATAATATATATAATAATAAATAATCTATATAGTATAAATATAATCTTAGGGCATGGTGTATAATAATAGTACTATTTATATAGATTAAGATAGATTATAATATTAATATTTAATAAAATACATTATTATATTAACTAGTAATAACCCATACATAATAATTTATAGGGATATATATCAATATTATATACTTTATTAGATTATTAATTAATAGGCCATAATATAATATAATATCCTGTAGTTTATAAATCTAATAATAAGGTATCATATCAATATAAATATATAGTGTATCGATAATATAATATTATAATACTAAATACCATACCTTAGATATATATATAAATTATATTAGATAGATATTATTATATTATATTTGTTATACTATTAACACCTTGCATATTAAAATACATACTATAATAAATATGTAATGCAAGGTGTATATATTATTGGATATATTTATTAAATAGAATATTATAGTACTTTCAATCTTATTAGATATATTTTATATCAACCTGTAATATAGTATATAATCTAGATATTAGTCCTTTAATTATATATAAACCTGGTTGGATAAAGTCTATATTATTATATAATACTAATAGGATATAATAGTGTAAATAATACCATAAATTACATCATATATATGAATATTATAACTATATAATAATAACTTTATATTATATTAAGGATCAATATTACATTATACCATATCATAGTTAATATTATATTATTAAATAAGGATATAGATACCCATATATTAGTAAAGTATATAATATATATATTATATAGTATGGGGTATATAGATTAACTTATAGATATTAATAAATATATAGTATAAATATTCCTATAAAGATACCATATTATATATTTATACCTAGGTATATTATTATCTCTATTATCAGGTATCAATATTATCATATATTAAATATAAGCATATCTATTATAATACAATATCTTAAATATGGTCATATATATTATTATTAGATTTATAGTATAAAGATGGTATATTGGTATTATAATAATGAGGTATATGTGTATTTAAATTAATATCTAAACCACTAGTAATTCCTTATATATATATATTTAATAATATAAATAGACTAATAATACCATCACTAATAATAAAGATATGATATAAATAATATATATTGGTATTTATCTTAACATATATATAAGGTGGGTATTTATTAATCTAAGGTACCTTAATCATGATAAATATATATAGTGATGGTATACAATAACAGATATTATATTCTATATTAAACTATTAATATATTCTTATTAATTTATTCTATTAAATATATTCACTATTCATATTCATATAAATATATCTATAATCATATAAATTACTATTAATAATATCATATAAATATCTAATTCTATATAATTAATTCATTATAATTTCATAGATTATCTATAAATATTCAAATATTACTATTAAATCACTATATTATCATTATTAAGATATTAGTATTTATTAAATATTAGTAACACAGCTAATAATATCTATATTTATATAGCCCCTTTATACTATAGCCACCTGTACAGTAATACCTAATAATTATATATAATAACAGGTGGCATTAATAATATATATAGTAAAGGACAACACTTTATCTCTGGTTGGTATAATAACATATAATATAATATAAGGTTTATAATACTATATATATCTATATAGATAAAAGGAAATTAAGGTATTAAACTAAGGTATGGTATAGTACTATTTATTAATATAAACATATTATTATATTAACCTGATATTATTATATTTAGATTATTATGGTATGATATATTAAAATATAAGTTATTAGATAAACCACTAATACTAGATATATAAATAATAGTATATAAATAAAACTAAATTATTAATATAGAAGTTATAATAATAGGTTTGGTAATTATAATATTTAATGTATTAGGGCCCCATATAATTATATAATATTAAATATAGGTTTACTAGGGGCCCATTAATAAGGTATATGATAGTATAATATTTAATAAGATATAATATATATAATAATATAAGCTTATTTAACTATTTTATATATATTTCTATATTACAATGTTAGTTATATTCCATTAGTCAGAATATATTATTAGGTTATATAGTATATTATATTATATGGATTATATATACATATTTATATCTATATGGATATGTATTAGTATATAATAGGTCTTTATCAATATTTAGTATATCATATTTATATTTATAGTGATACCATATTTATTATATATTTATTAGTAAACTCTATAGATATAATTAATTATATTACTAATAGTATCTTAATAATACCCCTTATTCTATAATTATATATATTTATATTATTAATTCCTAATAGATGGCCCTTATTAATAAATAGGTAATTACTATAATATAGGCTATAGGGCCATCTAGTGAGTATAAGTTTAATAATTATATATTTATAAATCTAGTTATACCTATACATAGTATTATTAATACATAATAGACTATTATCTTATTATATGGATAGAGTATATCATAGTATTTATAATTATATGGTAATATACGTTATTATATTATAGCCTATTATTACATATTTTATTATTTAGTGCTATCAGTATATATATGTCTAATCCTTAGTATAGTAATATATATAATATATTTATAATCACCATTTTATAATATAGCTTATTATACCCTAATACCTATTATTATTGATACCATGGGTTATAATCTATATAGATAAAGTTAAGGATATATAAATACCTCTATAATAATACCTTTATATAGGCCCCCTCATATTATTAATATCCTATATATATGATTATATATTATTTATTATATATTTTATAATGATTATATTATATATTATGAATTAGAGGGATATAAGGGCTATTACCTACAATATATATAAATCATTATCATTTAATTATCCTAATCTTATTAATAATGTTAAATATCAAGATAAATATATATATATCAATATACTATATTAGTATTCTATGGAGATAAAAGGATATAAACTATTTAATGTTATATGGCCCTTTAATACTAATAATATTATATTACCTTATACCATATAGTATAGTGATATCATACATACCATTGATTATATATAAGTATTAGTTATCTATAGGGATTATAGTGAATTTATTAATAACATAACATTATATTATATATTTCCTTTCATATAACATATTTTATATTTATATACTTATATTATGGCCTATCTATAGTAATATAATGATTATAGGTAATTATAAATGTATCTAATCTATTAGTATTTGTTAATATTATAAATTATAAGGTTTATTAGTATTATATAATATCTCATATCTAGGATTAATACTATAATAATATATATATATAAATAATGTTATCTATAGTGATAAAACCATAATATTTCCTTATAAATATAAATCCCTTTATATAGCCATAGTTATTAATAATATTATATATTATATAAATACCTAGGATAAATAAACTAATAGTATATTAATATTGATAACTATATTATACTTTTAATACCTATTTTATATCATATGATTTACTATATTTATCATATTTATAAACTATATCATAAACTATCCATTATTACTATCTAGATTGCCATATCTTATAATATTATTTGTATCAATATAGTACTAATCTCATTATTATATATCATATTATATAAGGATACAATATATTATCTGGTGTTATTCTATTATTATATCTAAATATAACATATTAAATACCATAATAAGTAATACTCCATATAAATATTAATAGATTTATAAAATACTAATATTTATTCTTATATTAATATATATATTATTAAATATAATTATTAGATATTATTAATATTACTATAAAACACCTACTATGTATTATATTATAAATATATATAAGATTATAGTAATTATAGATAGATTAATAATATACTAACTATATCTCCAGAGACTATTAATATCATTATATATAGATTTATACCATATAGTTATTATTATATTATATTATCTTTAGTATATTAATCTATATAGTTATTATATATTATTATAATAGGATATATAGTATTTTATCTCTCTCTTTATTATAGTTATTAGTACATAGATAGGCTATTTATAGTGATATTAATATAATTATTAGTATTATTTTATTCTATATTTCTATAGTTAATATATTATATAATAGTATATAAAGATATATTTTATAGATATTTAATATGTTAATAATACTATGGCATATTAGTATATATATCTACATAATATTTATATTAATACCAGGGCATATTACTATATACTAATATATTATTTATGATATTGATGCCCTGGTTTACCTTTATATAAATCACTGGCTAATACTAAATATATATATAATAGATTAATTAATAATATAACTAGCCAGTGATAAAAGAGGGTATTATAACATATTATATTATATATTATTGATACGATATATATACTGGTATTTATAAATAGTAAATAAATATATACCAAACACTTATATAAATAATCATTATATATATAGTATATTAATTTATAGTATTATTAGTACCCCATGGAGATAATATTAAATAAATCTAATTAAAGGTATTATATTTTATACTAAATAGATTATAATATTAACTAGATATACCCTCTATCCTTATAAATTATTATAATTAAATATATTATTGGTATTAAGATAAAGAGTATCTATCATTATATATATATATATTTAGTAGTGAGATAAAAATAATAATTATGTGATGATATTAATAATGTTAATCTATAGTAAATTAATAATATATATTTAATAATTTATAATATAATAATATATAAATCTATAATGTACTATAGGATATAATATAAATTTATTATAAATTTATCAGTAAATACCTTTATTTAGTATTAATACCCCATATATCACTAATATATAATATAATATCTTATCTCTAATTAATAATATCATGTTAACCCCATGGCCATCTATTAATAATATGGAGATAAATAGTAATATTTTAATCTAGTGTGTTAAAAGGTAATTATCTATCTAGATGGTATAAATATATATATAAGATATTAATATTAATATAGATTACTAATTATTAAATATAGATATAATATACACTATAGATAGATTAATATATATTATATAATAATGAAATATTATACTACCTTATACCATGGAGATCTGTATCATCTAGTATTATAAATATATTATAATTAAATATTATTACATTTACTATATATATATCTAGTATATATTAATCTAGTTAGTATTTATTAGTAATATAGAGTATAATAATAGTAATTATATAATAATATAAAGTATAAATATATTACCTTATATCCCATATACTAATTAGTAATATATAGACATTAATATATACCCATATTATAACCTAATCTATATTATTATATATTATTTATCCCATGGCGGCCATATAAAGGATAATTATATATATACTAACTATAAATAATAACTATGGCTATGATTATAATATACCTATAGTTATACTTAATAATATATATATCACTAGTGCCATGGTAAACTTATAATTATATTAATAAGATATAGTATATTAATCTATTGTATTATATTAAGTATAAATTAATAGTATCATAATGGATAGAGGGCCTATATATAATATCTAGATAGTGATATAAATACCTAATAATAGTTTATAATATAGTATTTAATATCTATTAGTTGCCCATATTATATATTCCAATACCACACATTAGATAAAGATATTATAATATTGTATACTTGATATTGTTTATATTAGATTATGGGATATTATAATTATTAATAGTTATTAGATATATATATATACCTATAGGCCTAAGATAATATATTATGAAATATCAATATAAATACACTATTAAATGTTATTATAATGTATCTCTCCATTCTATATTTATACTAACAATAATATAATTACAATATATCTCCATAGATAATAAACCACATATACATCATATTATTAATAATAACAAATAAAGATATATTATATACACTCACTATTATTGATATCTATTCATAAAGGGATAATATATATATATTCCTAAGGTATAATATAAGAATATAAGATATAATAATAGTATTAGTTAGATAAATAAAGGATAATAAATATATACATATCATTATAATATAGATACCAGTATTTAATATAATTATATATATATAGTATTATAATGATTAGTACCATATCCTATAAATATGAATATATTAGATATTATACTAAATTATGATCATATAGTTATTAATATTATATTAAATATATCATAATATATACTATAGCATGCACTAATATAAATAAGTTAATATACTAAATAATATATAATTGATAGTGCATGCATTAATATCTAATAGTATAACATGGAGTTAATAATATAATATTCATATATACCGTATCTATATATATTAGTTTATAGTGTATAATTACATATATTATATAATAATATTAGATATATATAGTAATACATGATAGTAATTATAATGTTATTGTTAATCTATTAATATCAATGTAATAATATTTATATTATGGAATGGCAATAGATTTATATATAACCAAGGCATTAATAATAATATATACCATAATGATGAATATAAACTATATAGAATAACCACTATTAATTAATATAATATCATCTATAATATATAGGGCATTGTATTTATACTAATATTATATTTATTTATGGATATCTGTTAACAATGCCGATTACTAATAATGTATATATTATAATATAAAGTAAAGGTATATTTATAAATACTATATTATACTCTATGCCTGTACATTATTAATTAATTATTATTATATCAATATATATATATTAGTACAGGCATACTATTATATGATATTAGATATTAATAAGATTATAAATATATAGTATTAATTCTATGGGTATAACTAATATTAAATCCAGAATAATATATTAATAATTTATAATCAATATTGTAGTATAATAACTAGTAATATTATATATATGCCTAGGAATAATATTATTAATATATATGGCTAAAGGTAAATATATTATAATAGATGTTTTGGACAATAAAATATAATTATAAAATAAATAATATTATATAGTGGGTATATGGATTATTAATAAAATAAGAATATATAATTTAATAATATAGGATAATAAATATAGTAAGATTACTATAAATAATAGATATAATGTGATTAATACTATAATATCCTATTAATATATAGTTTATAATAATATATAATTACCTATAGATATTAGATACTATTATGATAGAAATATACCCCAATAAGCATATAATAATATTTACTATGTATATCTAATACCAATGAATTATTATGATATCTTTATATATTAGATTATACATTATATGATATTATAGTAAGAGGTATTGTTTATTATTAATTTAATACAGTATCTTAGATATTATATTAGGATAATTTATACTGGATTAATAGTTAATGATCACTGGTATATTATATAATATTTAATATATACCTAACTACATAGATTTCTAATAATTATATTATATTACATACACATAGATATATAATAATATATTAGCCAGTGGTATTAATAAATAATATAATAATAAATAGTAAATAAAGGATTATAATTTAATACATACTTATAAATATATAGTAATATTTAATAATTAAAAGGCTGGTATTAATATGATATAAATCTATGTATAGGCACCCTTATAATTAATTATATATATACAATAGGGTGCCATAATTATAATATTACTAATAGACCTTTATGGATACCTAATGATATATTATGTGTGCTGTATTAGTTATATTTATATTTTATTACATTATTTATTAACAGCACACAATATTATTAAATATATATATCTAGATGGGTTAAAACCCTATAAATATTAATAGTCATAAAGGTATATAAATATATGTTAATTATAATAAAGAGATATAAATGTAGATATAATAAATATAGATATATAGTCAATAGTGTATTAAATACCTTATAAATATACGTATATAGGATATAATATTATATTTATATATAACCATACCATATTATTAAATAAACTAGTATTATTAGTAGATATCCTATATATTTATACCAGGAACTAATATTATCTAACTATTAATCATTATATTATTATTAAATATATATTTATATAGACTATCTATAGTATAAACTAGGATAATATCTCCATAAACATAGTGGGCTATAGTTATAAGTAGGTATATAAATCTATAATCTATCAATATACAGTAATCTTAGTATATAGAGGGATATAATATTATATAGTCTATAATCTAAATATTCTATTTTAATTAAATAGTAATAATAGAGATATTATATTAATAAATAATATTTGATAAAACATAACATAATAATATTATATTAGATTAATAGACTAATTATTATAATATACTTCATATATAGATATAATAATATAATAATGTAATAATAATATAAAGAATACTACATAATAAAATAATATAAATGAATATAACATATTATACTTATAAATATCATACATATAATATATAATATATAATGGATAAAAGTTAATATTTGGTATATATTCATAAAGATTAATAAAGTGCTGGCTATACATAAATAAATATAAATTATATATATAAATATACTATAGCTGCCAGCACTAATAATATATAGAAGTAGTAATAGGTAAATTTCTATTAACATTGATATATAATATAATATAGTTTCAGTAATAACGGATATACTAATAATAAATATCTAATTGATATTAAATAAATATAATTATTATTAATTCCATTTAAATATATAATATATGGCCATAATAATGATCCATTAATATTTTATAGGAATATATATTATATAATAAAAGGGCCTTTCTGTATCCTATATTATTAGATTATAATAATCTCCAGTGAATAAGGCCCTTAAATATAATAAAAAGTAATAATATATAATGAAGTATAATAAAATAAATATAAATATCATGTATAATAATTACCTATCGTTATAATATATTAATAACCCAATATTAAATATAAAAGCCTATAATTAGTTTATTAAAATATATATATTGTATTGGCAAGATAACATATAAATAGATATTATTATAAATATGAATAGGTATAAACCATGGTATTATATATTATATGGCCACTAGTATTTATCTATAATTATAATTTACTAGTATTATCTATTTTATATGTATTAGTTCCTATATTATAATATATGGGTTATGGTAATATTAATAATAATATATATGATATAATATAATAATTCCTATTAATTAATAATAGTATAATCGTTTATATATAATCTAAATAATATAATGTTATTACTAAATAAAGTAAATATGATATTAACCCCAGCAATTAGTAACATGACTATTTAATATATATATTACGCTGGGGTATAGATATCCCTATTTATATTAAACTACATATAATAGTAAATATATATATATATCTATAATTATATACGCTTTATACCTATTAATTTTATATGATTTCCTAGTAATAGTTGATAAAATAATAATATGAAAATATAAATAATACATTAACCTCTACCATATATCCATATAAATAATATTAAGATTAAAAGGATACTATAAATATTAAACCATAGAGATATATAAATATATAATTAGATATACCATGGCACCATATATACCCAGCATTAACTATGGAGACTATATAATGATAGATATGGAGATAAAAGCCATTTCCTTACTATTTATTATACTATATATATTTATTATTATATTGGAAATGGCTATATTATCCTATATATTCTATTTCATTATTATTGTATATATATACTGGTTTATTATAATATTACTGATACTCTATATTAATAATATAAATAATATATATTAGATATTGTTATTACCAAACCTACTTGTAGATATAATATTCAGAATTATAATAATCTAATACAATTTAATATGGTTTTATAATATATAATCTATACTTTCATAGTATAATGATATTTATTATTACATCTAGCTATATAATTATAGTAATATATATATCTTTGTTAATCTATTACATTATTGTATTAATATTATATATATATTATCACTATTTATATTAATATAAATAATAGGTGGTCATATATAATAAGATACAGTATTTATTATCTATTTATATTATTATCTTATAATATATATATATCCTATTAGTAGTACCAGATATTATTTAATTATTAATTTAATTATAATATTCATACTATCTATTTACCTTATTATAATAATATAATACATAGAATATATACAATAATAATATCTAGTGGGCATAATAATATAAAATAAACTAATAAATTATAAATAACTAAATGCCCACTATAAGTATATAATAATATCTACTATATTTATATGTTAATTAAATGATAATTATATATCAATATTATGAATATGAATACAATATATTATTAAATACCTTATTAATGATCTTATAAATATATTTACCTTATATTATTAACTATATATATATATAACTAAATACTAATATATTGATATAATACCCTTATTTTTATCTAACTATAGATATATTTATATATAAAGTATTAATATGGTCTTCTATGATAGTATATAATATAATATATATCAATAATTAATAATAATATAGAGATATAATAATAGGAATGTAAATAATATAATATATAGACTAGATATAATATCATAATAATAAATAAATATATAGTAACCCTTTAATACTTACCTATAATATATACCAGCCCTTAATAATATGTATAATCCTATATTTAATATATATTATCAATATATGGTATGGAGATATCTAATAAAATAATACTAACTATATCATAATATATATATATAATATTAATAATCTATTACTAACTTATAATATACCCTATTAATCTATAGTGATAAAATATAGTTAAATAAATATTAATAATATCATCCTTTATATTTAATATTGAATATACCTACCTAATATTATTTATATCTCTTTATCCCCTATATCCCCTTAGAATAAGGGGTATTAATAAAGGATATATATTTATATATATAGGTATCTGTATTATAATAATATATTAGATTATAAACCCTCTATTTACTATATAATATATTATATTAGATATATCATTATTATACTATTTAATAAATATTATTATTTAATGATAATCTATAATAGAGATATTATACATATTAGACCTATTATATGGCATATAGATTAAATGATGAATTACAGGTAGTTAATAGGTTATATATTATCAGCCCTTTATATATATTATAATTTAATATGGGCTGATCTAAAGGTAATTAATATAATATACTTAGTTTATCCATATTATTAGTATATATTTATTAATATTAATTAGATATATATGGATTTATTGTATACTATTACTACTTATTACTAATATTAGGGGTTTATATTATATATTAACTCTATATTATAGTAATGCCCATATACCTAATATATATAAGATATCCTATAATAATATAATATATTACATATTGGGTACATATTAATAATAAATATTATTATAATCTCCAAGGTATCTAATTGGTCTTATATATGCCATGTACTATATATTTATCTTATATTAATACACTATTTAAATAGTAATAAACCCATAATTATTATATATGTATATTTATAGATTAAAACCACTATTAAATATTAAATATAGTAATTATTAATATATGGTATACTAGTGTATATATCCAACTAATATTTATTATAGTGATATAACTTTAATAATATGTTTCATAATTAATTTATTTATCTAGTATACTTTTTACATATAACTTATAATTTAATCATATTATTACTTTATATTAATATCTCTTTATATTATTATAAGGATATATATATAAAATACACCATATTAATAGTTATAATACTTTATATATATTAATACCACATACTATACTATGATAAATATATATTAATAAACCTATAGTAATCTATTATATTAGTATATCATCATTAATATCCTTTAGATCACTATTATATATATACAGATATTATTATATTAATCCATATTTATAATGGTATATATTAGGAATAGATATAATATTAATAGTATATATAAAGTTAAGTAATTATATAGATATATGGTCTCAGTCTTATATCTATTAATATATACTAATACTAAATAAAGGATATACCTATATATAATATTACCTATTAAAATATAATTACTTTATATAATTATAATATTCTATAGGGATCAATACTGTAATATTATATACCTAAGAATATATTAATATTACCAATAATATCTATATCTATGTATATCTATATTACTAGTTAGTATTAGTTATAATAATATATAAATATGTCTATTGTATCTTAATCATATATATCTATGTATTACTATATTATTATTATATATATGTATATCTAGTATGATTATATGGTATTTATAGTATTAATCTATGTATTATTAGATATTATATTAATAGACATATATTATTAATACCTATTAGTTATGTTCATATTAATTAAATAATATTGTAATTATATTGATTATATTATTACTAGTTTATTAATCTATAGTGTATAAATATATAGGGATAGTTAATAGATAAAAATAATAATCAATAGTATGGAATAATTATAATTAATAGATTATTAGTAATACCTTATTATAATATTTATATTAGATATTAATACCATAGATACTAGATAATATTACTAATCACTAATCACTAATAGTATGTTAATGTAGTATATTGATATAGGGCCTATTATAGGTATATAACTATCTATATTATATATTATACTCAATAGATTAAGGTATTATTATGATAATATTCCATATAAATTATATAGTGATGATTATTTAATACATATTGATATATTTAAACTAATATAATATCAATAATAGAATATATTACCAATTAGTATATATCACTATCTATAATTATATCTATTTTATTCATTATTATTATACTTTAATTACTATATTATGTAATAATACCATACTATTTATATTATATTTATATTATGATATCTAATATACCTTAATATGATTATATTTATACTGTATTGATAAAACCTTATATTAACACCTAATTATGAGTATAATATAATATTCCTATCGCATGGAGACCCTATTATTATATAAATATAGTTAATCTAATATTGTATTAATGTATTATATTATATTATAGAGTATCTAGTTAGTAATAGTCTATTTAGTATATAAACTATATATTGATTAAATAATATAATATACTTTATAAATAATTAATAATATAATTACACTCTGGAGAGATAAAAATAATATATATGTGATATTATTAATAAATATATATAGTCTAGTATACAATATTAACATTATAATATCATTAAATATTTTAAATTAGTATATAAGTATATTAATAATAAATCTTCTAGGTAATAATATAGACACTATTAATACTAGATATTTCTATAAATAATTCTATCTATAATAACATATAAATATTCACTATTAATATTATTTATCTAATATTTTATCTTATTATTTTATCTTTATCTAATTTATTATTTATATTCATATATTTCTATATTTATTATTATATTATAACTAAGGCCATAGATTAAATTAGTATTATTAATATATTAACATAATATATATATTAGTAGGATATAATAAGGATTAATAGTAATATAAATAACAATAAGCTATCTATAATTTAAGTATATATAATCTAATAATAACTAATACTAATACATGATAATACCTAATATTTAATAATGTAATATAACAATAATATACTCCATAGAGCCCATTGCATATCTATATATATATTAATAATTACTAGCAATGGGCATATAATATTATAATATCAGGGATACAGATACTATTAATAAATAATGTCCAGTGCACCATAAATACTAATATTGTTATAATAAACATAATCACTGGACATATAAAGGCCTATTATTATAATAATAAAGAGATAAAAGAGGTAATATTAGGTATTATTAGATATTTATATATTATAAGGTCCTATATATATATTAATATGTATAGATAATATTAATTATTAATTATTAATTGATAATCTTAATCATATGTTTATGTTTATGTATAATAAATAATATCATTAAATATGGTTATCCTATATCTATGGATTATATATCAATATTTATTACGTTATATTATCATATCGTATATATTAGTTTATATTATTATGTGCCCCTTAAATATAAATATAATATAAATATATTTATTAGTATCTATCTATGGTTAATATTTACTATATAATATATCTTACTAATATAGTATTGTATCCTAATTATATATAATAATGTAACCTAATATAATATATCCTATAAATATAAATACCTTGTTAATATTATGATAATAAATATACCTAATACTATCTATGGAGATATTATTTAATAATAGAATATCTATAATATAGTATATTAAAGAGATAAATATATATAATTAGTTAATACCTGGATATATATACTAGTAATTAATAATACCTTATATAAATACCCATAATATTATATACAGTACTAATATATATTGATAAGATATAAATAAGGATCTATTAGTGTAATATTACTATTAATAAGGTATAAATATATATAAGATCATTAAATACCAATATTAGTAATATATGAATATAGGCTTATTAATACCTGCACCCATATAAAATATAATATAACATGTGCAGGTGAATATATATAAATAATGATATGTTAGCTAAGGCATTAATAAATATATAATTAAAGGGCTCTGTATTAGATAATAATATATATAATTAATTAATAAATATAGTATAACAGAGCCCATATAAATATGATTAATAGAATATAGAATAATTAATATTTTAACTATATAGTTTAATAAGGAATATATATAAGAATACTAATAATACCTAAGATAATAAATAATAGCTAATAATACTATATGATACCTATATAGATCTTATTTATATTAATATCATATTTATTTACTAATGGCCACATATATATATTAAGTATGGATCTAATTATAATAATATACCATAATAGGGAGTATTTAATAGTCCATAATATAATAATTAATAATATACCTGAGACTATATAATATATACCCTACCGTACTATAATAGACCTTATTAATAATATTTATTACAGTAAATAAAGGACATAGATAATATTATAATTATAACTAGATATACATTATTAATTAATAGGAAAGGCTTTTATCTATATTTATTTATATATCTTTCTTTTATCTGTAAACCTAGTATTATTAAGATGTGGTGTTTGTTATATTTTATTTATATATTATATTTAGTATTATTACTTAGGTATAGATCTTATTAATATAGTTATATCTTTATATTGATTATATATATTTATAACTATACATACTATTAATATGTTGCCATTCATAGCCCCGCATTTATATTATAATATTATTAGCTAGCGGGGCATATATTAAATTATTGTATATGGCAACATTATATATTATACTATATCAAGGTAACCAATACAATATTAAGATATAATAAATATATATAAATCAGATATTAGTATATAAAGGAATATATAGTATATGGACTAAATAAGTGATTATAATATAATAAATCTAGATATATATATAAACATATTACTATTTATTTATGATATTATATTAACACAATGCCTATAAATATATATTACTATATAATAAGGTAATACCAAAGATAAATATATTATATAAATATATCCTTAATATACCTATAGATTAGTAGATAAACTATTAGTATTTATATCCTCTATGCCAATATTTGTTATTATAGTCTCCATAGTATTATTACCTCTATAGATATTTAATAATGTATTGATATTTATATTATAAGTAAATCTATTAATATCTAGTGTGTTATTATAGTTATTATAATATATAGTAATCTATTAGTATTATAAATCTATGGTATTATAATATGGTATTATTACTATAAATATATAAATCTAAACCTATTAATATTATTTATAATTATGGTATTTTATATTATTAATAAGTATATAAACTCTATAGTATTATATTAGGATTTATAGTATAAAATATCTTATTAATATTACCATACATAAGTATATAAATATATATTAGTGCTGGGTATATCCTATAGTAATATATTAAATAATACCTTATACTAGTAAAGCTGTATTCATATATGGATATTTATAACTATTATTTAATTAATATACAGCTTTACATATATATAAATAAACTAATATTAACCATTTCCCTATATCTATATATAATATATTAATAAGGATATGTATACTCTATAGATTTATTTATAGGTATTTATATATTATATTACCTTATTACTAATAATACTATATTGTATATAAATCTAATAATGATTATAAATATATATATTATCTATTAATAAATACAATAATATAGGCTTTAATATAATATTTATGGTATTGATAATATAGTCTTTAGTGATATTATTATTATATTTTATATATATATAATATCACATTAATATAGTTTTATCTCCATAGATAAATAATAATATAATATAGGCCTTTATAGCAATACCATTAATAATTAATAGTTATTTAAGAATAACTATATGGTATTGATCACTAATATTATTAAGTTAATATATAATATGTTATGGTATAATATTATATAGATTTATACTAATAATTATTATTATATGGCCTCCCTTAATATAGTATTATTATAAATATAGGTTTATATACTAGGAGGCCATATTAATATAAATACTATTAATGAATAAAGGCCTAATAGTATATCTTATTGTAATTATTATATTATATATAGTTTTATCTGGTATTTATCCATCATTAGATCACTATATAATATAGGACATATTATCAATAATATCATCTAGAGGGTATATATCCTTATATTAGGGCCCTAACTAGATTTATAATGCCCTTTTATCAATATAGATTTATATAGTACTTTATGGTATTATATTATTATAGGTATCTAGTATATATATATATAATATTAGGATATAAATAGCCTATCGATATATAATTACCTATATATTAAATATGGAGATATAACATATATATATACTTTATTGATATATACCTTATATATTTATACTTAATATTATATATTTAATATAGGTATCCATGGGTAATAATATCTAATTAGTAATATACCTATTATATCTTTATACTATTTATGATTAATAATATCTAGTTATATATGATGGGATAATACCATAAAGTACATAGATTACTAAATACCATATATATATATATTATCAAGATATAGTTATTTATATATATAAGATCAATACTGTAATATTAGGCCCATAAATACTATAGGTATATACCTTATTATTAATATATTATTTATGTATATGTTATATTATTGATATTCATATATATCTAGTTAGTACTCCATATAGTATTTATGATATATAATATGTTTATAAATATAATTATTAATATATAGTATTGGCCATAGGTTATCATAGTAATATCTAATATTATAATATATTAACATAATACTAATAATATACCTATAAATATGTTAATAAATAGTATGTACCCAATATTATAGATAATGTAATCCTAGTAATAAATAAGGGAATATATATAATGATAATTAATATATTTATCAATTATGGATATTAATACAACACCTATATTTATATAAATAAATATATAAAGGTGTTGTTAGATAAAATATTAATAGTAATCTCCATAGACCTTATTTGTTATCTTATATCTATAAAGGTGGTATTTACCTTATAATGATGGTTAGATCTATTTATAATATACTATATAATATAATACCTTAATTTACATATCAATATATCATAATATCCATATATTCATTAAAATACTTATATTTATCTTATTAATTTCTATGGTATCATATTTATTATAATCTAATATATCTATATATGGTATTATCTATCCATAGACTATCTAAGATAATATATAATATATTTATTGATAAACTATATAATAGTGAGTATAATATTAATAATATAAACATATATATTCTATTAAATATTAATAATGATATATTTTATTATAATATTCCCTATAGTTAGTATTAAATCTAATGATAAGTAATCCTATATATATAAGTATGGTTTACTGGTATAATAATATATTAATTAAATACCTTTATAAATATTATAAGATAATAACACTATATACACCTTGCTAATAAAATATTATATATATAGTTAAATTATTAATAACAAAGCAAGGTGTTTTATCTCTTAATAATATTACCTATTTATAATTATATGAAATAATATTAGAATAGTAAATGAATATATATATGAATTCACTAGATATAAATAATGATAGATATTAACTATAGGATAATTATAATTATAATTATTACTAAATATAGATATTATTATACCATCTAGATATATATAGATTAATATATAGTAATACACCCTTAAATATAGATATATATATATAGTTTTAATAGAATATAAAGTTAGAATTAATAATTAGATAAAGATAATTTATAAAGAATATTATAATAGAATAAATAAACTAGAAATAAATATATAGAATAAAATATAGATAGATATAAATTATAGTGATATTTATGTAATATATGATTATTTATGATATTATTATAATATAAAATAGAATAATAAAGGATAAATATATTATTAGATAATATTTATTGGTATTTATTGATAATAAGATATAATAATAAGTATAATTATAAAGATATACATATAGTTTTAATTAAATATAAATAATATGAAATTAATATTAATATGAAATATAATAATACCAGGGTGTAATAATAGTAAATATATGATTATTAATATAAATAAATATACACCCTGGAGGTAATATAATATGCTATCTATAGATATTAATAATATAATATTCCTATGGGGTTTATCTATATTATAATTAATGATTATACTAAATATATACATATACTAGTGGTTACCTTAAATATATATTTATGACCTTATTACTAGCCCTGCTATATTTATATATAAATATTATTAGTTTCCAGGGCTAAAGATATATATATACGATATCTAATGTCATTCCATGGTTATAGGCATGCAATAAATAATCATTATTAACAAATAAATCATAATTTACTGTTTATCCATACCAATATCTGATAAAATACTTGATATTATATAATCTATAATAATCTAAGTAATTATCTAATAAAGGTAATCCTATATCATAAGTATAATATCTTGATATTTATATATAAATATTATATATAGTAATAAGATATACCATACATTAATCTAACTATTATATACATATACTAAGGATTTATTATCATATGATGATTTATATATAAATGTATCCTATATTATAATCCCAACCACATATTATTAGTAATAGTATACATTATATATATATTTATTTAGTGGTTGGGTATAGATTATTATATATAAAATTAATAGTAATAATAATATGAATATAAATATGGATAGTGATGTAGATAATATAAGTAATATATAGATATACTAGTAATATTATATATTAAAGTAATTATTTATTATAATAGAAGTTATATAATGATCTTATATACTAGCTATAATATGGGATAAGTATTATATTTATTACTATGATTCCATGGTTATATTAAATATATAGTAACCTATAGATATGCCCCTTATTAATAATAAGTTTATATATAGTATAATACATTATAGGGGCATAATATAGAGATAAGAATATGGGGTGTATTAGTAATTATATATCTATATTTACACCCCCATATAATATTAAAGGGCCTTATCAATATTTATTATATAATATCCTAATATTGGGTGTATATATCTATATAGAATTAAGTATATAAAATAATTACATAATATATATAATAGGGTACAATATCATACTAATATATCCCTTTAATATGATAATAATATAAACTAATCCTATATATATTATATTTATAAAGTATCTATTTTATGTTATTTATCATTATATGGTATATTTAATTCTATATTATTCATATTCTTGTATTACATTATAATTATATCTATATTTATTATAATACCATATAATTCTATCTATTATTAATAATAATATCATATTATAATTATAGTATCATACTTATATAAATTATATAGTAATCATATGGTAATAAATACTGTATTTATGGGATATCAGGTTTATATTATCTATTAGATCCATAAATTATATATATATATTTATATAGTCCATGGGCAATAGTTTATTTTATATATTATATTATTATTATTTAATAGGCCCATGGACATAGATTACTAATAACATAATTTACCTATAAATATAAGATATCATATATATACCCATAATCTTAGATGACTATATATATATGTTGGGTATATGTATATTTAGTTATATTATTAATTATATTATATCTTATCTGATACCTAATAATATAATATGTCTATAAAGTATAGTATGGAGATAAAGTACCTGCATTATATATTTATTTATACTATATATCTTATATTATTAATATGCAGGTACAGATATAAATATAGATTACTAGTAATATTAGTACATATTATAAATATAATGTAAATATATCCTATAATTTTAATAATATATAAACAGGGGATAATAGGTTAAATATTATATATCTGCTCTTAAGAATATAAATTATTAGTACCTCCATGTCAGCTTATCTATATCTAAATATATAATATAATCTATAATATGGTACTATATAATATCTATAAATATAACATAATATATTATACTCTATACCCATATAATAATAAATAATAGTAAACCTTAAATATATACTTAGGGAATAGTGTATAATATCATAAAATAGTAATATTTAAATATATAATTATACCATAACATATCATAAAGTATAGATAAATACAATGAATTCTTTATATTAATAATTATTATTATTTATATTAGTTATTATTATAAGTATATTTTGATAGAATAACCCACTATAGGTATATATTTATAATGTACATATATTAATAAATAAAGTATGGAGATGAAATATAAGATTATATATAATATTGTTATCTAGTAATATACTAATATATAATTAATAATAAATACTATTTATCTATGGGGGGTTATCTTATTATATACTAATTAATATCTTTATGGGTATAAACCTAATATATTTATATATGCCCTTTCAATATAATATAGTATTATTTATACCTTAATATAATATATTTATATATAGACATAATTATATACTAATACTTTATGATATAGTATAATATAATAATAAATACTATAATAATATGAATAATTTATATTGGAATAAAATAATAATAATGGTATAAATAGGTAATATTATGATAATATATAGCCCTAGTCAATAATATCTATATCTATATAATACTATATTAACAGTAATAATTTATATGAATTTAATATGATTATTAATAGAATGAAATATAATGAAAATAGCATATTATTAATTATAGATTATTATAATATTACACTATGGAGGGGTATACTATAGGCATTTATAATATATTATAAGATAACACCATATTATATATTTATAGACCATAATAATATATATACAGCATGCATTAACATAATATAATATATAGTATAAGTATAAATATTGCATGCTGTTCTATGGAGATAAACTATATTGTATCTTAATAATCTAATACCTTATTAATTAATAATATATAAATCTATCCCTCCATAGTATATAAACTAGATTAAGATATAATTAAGGTATTACATAGAGATAAAAATACTTATAATATTATATTTAATTAAATAGATTATATCTAAAGTATATATTATAGATATGTGATATTTAGATTAGATTTATATATAAAATACCTATAAAATACACTATAAAGTATATATTATATTATAAATATTAATAAATATGGAGACTATGGAGATAAAACAAGGTATTTTATATAATACTATTTATATATATATCTATAATGTATTAATATATGGTATTTAATTACTAATAAATAATCCCTAATCTATATATATCTAGATAGATAAAGTATTAATAATTACTAAATATATATATTTATCACTGGTATTAACTATCTAATATATTATTAATAGTACATTATATTAATACCTTAGTAATCTAATCCTTATATATATATTAATAGACATAATATTACTATATTATAATAATTTATATAACCTTATATAGTTAGAGTATATTATATATCTATATTACTAATGAATATAATATAATATATATACTGGGCACTTTACTATTTATATATACTAATCATCTTATTATTATTTAGTGCCCAGTGCCCATATAAAGTATAAATTTAATAACTAATTCTCTGGTTTTATCTCTTTATCCAACTAGATAGATTATAGTTATATTTATTACTATAGATATATAAAGTAAATAATAATACATAGATATAAAGTATACTAACTAGTAAATATATGTTATTTATATTATAAGTTAATATATTATAAAGGATATTATAATTAATAGTATCTCCATAGATACCCATAGTATATTATTATATCTTTATTTAACTCTCTATATTATATATACTATTGGTTTATAAATAATAAGGATATTATATTAATACCATACCTTAGTAAACAATAATATATATATATCTTTATTGATATGGGTTATAATAATATTATTCTATCTAATATCATGTACTAATAACTATATTATATATTTAAATATATATTAAATCCATAATAAACCTATAGATTATATTAATATCAATATATAGACCATCTCTTTATTATATCATCATATATACTTTTATTTAAATATCTAATAAATCATATAATGGTAAATACCTAATTATGTAGTAATATTACCTATAATTATAAGCCCTGGTACTAATATTATATGGTAATAAAGTATATTATAGATTTATAACTAACCAGGGCTATATACCTAATATAACATAATATAATAATGATGGCCCATAGTTTATATTTAATAGATATTTATAGTATAAGGCCATCATATAGTATAATATAAACTAGTATATTTATAGGATATTAATACTCTATATTGATACTCTATATGCAGGGCTTATTATAATTTAGTATTAGTGGGCATATATAATATTATACTTAGTAATATCTATATAGAATATCTAAACCATACTATAACAATATATTATCAGGGGTATAATTACCTATATATATATTATTATGATATTATATTATATTCATAAAGATAGTATATTATTATTAATTATAATAGTGTAATTATGATATATTTATATACAATATTAATACTTTATAATACTATTTTATCTATTTAGTACTTTATAATATATTAAGATATAAACTAATTATTATTATCTATGTATGGTTACTAGTATATTATATGTTATAGCCATAGCCCTATTATTAATATATTATTATATACTGATACAGGTTATTATATTAATAGGTATAGTCCCATGGAGATAGTATATATTATTATCTTGATAATGGCCCTCTATTAGTATTAGTCTATATTATAAGGGATCCTATTTATATATTATTCATTATTAGGGATATATTTATACTAACTAGAGGGTAATATATTATCTATAGGGTATTATCACTATTTATCCCTATATAAGGTATTAGTATATATTAAGTTAATATAAAGTATCATATAATATAAATCTATATCGAATATTACCTTAATCATGCCATCATATATTATATTAAATAGATATCATCCTTTATAAATCTAGTTAGTATATTATGATACTATATTAAATATTGATCCTTGATATTATAGGCCTAACTATATTATATAGATCACTATAAATAATAATATCTCCCTTAATAATATCATGTATATAGATAGTATATATTTATATAAATCTATGTCCTAATTAGTATTATTTATAATATCATGTATAAATCTATGGGGTATAAAGTTAGGTATAAATCTAGAGGGTATATCCCTTTATTACATATTATTAATATCCTTTATACCTATTATATTTATAGTGATATATAATCATAGTATAAAGATTATAGTATAATATATATTATTATAGACTATTAAACTAACTAGATATTGATAAAAATAATATACCCTAACATATAATATAATATAATTTTATTACTATTTATACAATATCAACTATTATCATATATATAGAGGTATATAAAGATATAAAATATACTAATGCAATAATATCACTAATATCACATGTTATTATTTATACTGGTTATGTATATATATTTATATAAGTAACTATATTTATATATACCCATATGCTATTAATAATTAAATATATAATATCCCCATTATTAGGTATTTATTAGTACTTTATTAATATATCTATTATTATATTATAACATAGATTACCTTATAAACTAATAATTAAATATAGATTTATATATATATATGCATAGTCTATTATTATATAAGTATATAAATTAATGATATAGTATTATTTTAGTATCAATAAAATAGAATAAATATATACCTTTCTTATTATTATCATATAATCTATAAGGTAGTATTTAATATATATATATATCATATTAGTATATTTACACTAACATATCATAATTTATAGTGGATTAATATTATCTCCATAAATAATAGTAATATTATAAATAAACAATAGATATATATATAAGGCCCTAAGGAATACCATAATTTACTATATTCTATATCTATTTAATATTATGATATCACTATTCTATGGGTTTATATATTAATAATAGATAGATCATATTGTTAGGATTATAATATTATACCTTAGATATTAATATTAAGTTATGGATATATATTAGTATAGTTTATTTTATTAAATGATAGTATATTATATTACTATACCTCCCTATAGAATACAAGATGCCTAATATGTATATATATCTATAATATACTTTAATATGTATTATACTATATACCTCTATTGCGGACATATATAGTTATATTCGTTATTATCATATAGTATATTACCGATATCAATAGATTATACATATACTCTATATTATATATTAAGGATTATATTAGATTATACTACATAGATTAAAATAACCCTTTCATCGCCATAGATTAATATAAATATTATCATATAATATAATTTATCGTAATCAATACTTTATGTAAATTTATTATATATAGATTATATTATAACATATATTAATTATTATTTATTGTATTATTAATGATATATTTATACAATATTGATTATATTATATTAATTACCTAGATATAATAGTATATTAATTAGTCTTTATTTAAATAAGGATATTTATATAGGGCCAATAGTAATAATACTATATATGAGGTAATTATCATTATACTAATGCCTAGGATATATAAATGCCTATATTATTATATTAAATATATGATTAATGATACCGATATTATTATATAATATATCTATAGTTAACTATAGATTAAGGTATCATCTAGTTAATATTATCTTATATGGCCCTCCGTGATATTATTAATATCACTAATATATATATAAAGAGGGCCATTATTACCTGTTGATATTGTATTAATAACTATTATCCTATTATAATATTACCTATATTTACTTAATAATATCTAATGCCATAGATCTATAATATCCTTTAATAAGGGCCCTTACATTAATATAATATATATATTTATATATTCCCTTATTCTAAGGGTTAGGGATAATGAGATTATAATAATAAATATGACCTGGCCATCTGTAAATATAATATAAATATAAATAAACTAATACAGATGGCATACAATACCTTATATATATAATTATATACTAAATAGTAATCTATGGATAAGATCTTAATAATATATCCTAATACTATAAATAAGAATATTATAAATAGTCGCTTTAGATTATTCTATATAAGGATATAAATACATGATTAATAATAATATATTAAATATTATAATATAACGACCATAATTTATATATTCAATTATTGGTAATTGTATACCTATATATATCATACTTATATATTGTATTATTTGATTATATCATATTATATTTTTATAGTTATTTATATTCACTTATTACTATTTTGTATTCAGATAATATATTTATTATAGATATACTATTTACTACAATATATAAACCACTATATTTATTTGGTAATAATTTTAATATACTATATCAGTATAAATAATATCATTCTGGTATTATATGTATTGGTGTTACTAATATATTAATTTCTATTAAATTATCATTATCAGCTATTATAAATATATTATTATTTAATTCTAATATAAAAATATTTAATATAAATATTATGCCTATTATTATCTTTTACTAATATATAATTGTTGAATATTATTTTATTATTTACATTATATTCTACTATGTTATTATTTATTAAATAATGAATATAATATACATGTATTATTTCTACATATATTAAAATTATAGGTAATATAAAATGTACTATATATAATCTTTTAATAGTTACAATTGTTATATAATAATTACCTAGATATTAATAATATTAAATATGGAATACCTAGATATTAAGTTTATAATTACTGTTATACCTCCAATATGATAATTGACCCCATCCTAATATATAACCTATGAATCCAATTATTATTAATTGATATAACATTATCATACCAGAATATCATATTAATATGTTATAATAATATGTTTTGTAATATAAATTTCTAATAATATGTAAATATACTACTACATATATTAATGTACTATTATTATTATGTATATATCTTAATATATAACCTATAATATATTTCTTTGATTATATATATTATACCTTTATAACCATTATTAATATTCATATATAAGTTTATTATTATGCCTAAGTTACTACTTGTACAATCATTACTACCATAATTATATAACCTTATATTTCATAAATAATTAATACTATCATTAATATTATATAATATTATATTATCTTTAATTATTAATATAAATTTATTATTCTATATTCTCTATTTATATGTACTATTACTTTATATTTAATATTATCAATTATTATATTATTAATCAATTATATATATTTCACTATTATTAATTATCTATATTATAGTTTGTATTGATATATAATTGTCTAATATAAGATTAATATTTACTATAACTTGTATTATATTATATATTTAATGTTATCTATTATATTATATCACTATATATTATTTTATATTATTATTTATTATCTATTAATAGTCTAATTATATTAATATTAATAGGTTAGGTATTACTATATATATATATTAAGATAGTGGATATTACTGATATTATGTTATTATATTTATATGTTATTCTATTGATATGGCTCTATTAATATGATATGTTAATCCTAAGGTAATAATAATCCATATTTTATAATATAGTATCCATAATGATTTATAATAATTTTATATAATATAATCTTTAATATAATCAAATGATATCATATATTATTTTATATTTAATTAAAAATATATATAATCTTATGTATCCCGTCATTATGATTAATATTTTATATTTTATTTTATTATACATTTTATTATATTTATGAATTTAACTATTATAATGTATGATTTATTATTATATTTTTAATATTATGTTATATATGTTATACTAATATATTATTTACTATATGTTTTATTATTATAATATAATTTATTTAATATTTCTAATAAATAATTCATAAGCTTTAATATATTTTCTATAAATATATTCTTTTTGTAAATAGTTATTAGTAATTTGTATATGATTTCTTCTTTGTCCTCTATCTTTTATATAATTTATATGTTTATTTATTGAATCTATTATAGTATAGTTCATGTATTCTTTATAATTATTAAATCTGAATATCTCATCATATTTTAATAATGGAATATCATAAATTCTATATCTATTTTTAATATAATTATTCATATTTAAACCATATATTTTATTATTTATATTTATAGTCATATGGCCAGTATTGATAAAATATAATATATATTACCATAGTATAAATGCAGGATTCTATATAAATTAGTATATTAGGTTTACTATATAATGATAATGCCATAATAATGTATAACTAATCATATATTTATATATATACCATATAATAAGAGGGATATCACTAATATTATATTATTCTATAGGTTTATTGGTTATTAATATACTATGGTTTAGATCTATATAATAAAATAAGGATATCTCATAGTAATATATATTTATGGTTATATACTATTATATTAATTTATCATGGTATTGTTATAAGTATATAGATATCATTGTAATATTATGGTTATATATACTATTATTATTACTATATATATATAGTTTATATGAAATATTATAACCAATACTATATGTTAATATATAATATAATGATAACCTATTTATAAGTATATATTTGTAGTAATCTATCATAATTAATATAATGCCCTCATTAGTAATATATCATATTATAATATTAAATATAAATATAGAGGGCATAGTTAAGGTAATTATAATTATTTATTTATATAGAATATGCCCTCTAATAATATATTATTAATAATACTTTATAGATTTATATAGTTATACTGATATTAAATATATATTATTTAGCAGCACTAGTACTATTATTATTATATTTAATGTGCTGCTATTATTATAAATATATATTAACTTATAACCATATAACCATTAATCCTAGGTATAATATAAATATTACTATTAATAATAAAAATATGTATATTAGATTATATATGTCTAATTAGTATATTAATCATTATATTTACTATTACCTTTATAATATATAATATATATATAATTACTATATCCTATAAATATATTATACTCACCAGATACTAACTAGATAATTATAATTATATACCTTTATCTATGGAGACTATATATATAAATAAGTAATATGTCTTTATAAACCATTAATAATATAATAATTTTATAATACAATATACCATACTATCTATTAATAAGGATAGGATAAGCCATATTATATTATCATGGTAAAAGGGATTATATATAGTTATCCTGGTATAACATGCCTATAATATTAATGTCATAAATATATATATTATCTTAGATTATATTATTAATTAATACATATTATTATATATATATATAATTATAGACTATCAATATGATAATATATCAATCCATAATACTTTATTTAATATATACTATAGTTTATCTTAATCTATATACTATGTATTATATTAATACTTATAATATTAGTAATATACTATAGAGTATGTATTTATATATTATATCTTTATTATTACCCATAGATATTAATATTTATAGTATTATTATATACTTAATATTAATACCTAACTTATAATATTATAAATAGTGATATTAATAATCTAATATATATATATATTTAGAGGTATATAATTATATAAAAGGTGACCTACCAACATTAATAATTATCTAATATATATTTTATGTTAATATAATCTATCATAATGTATATAATATATCCTTAATAATATCTCCATATATATTTAATGCCATAATTATGTATAGGTAATATTTAGATATATATACTATTTATACCCTCTAGATATACTCTATTATTTATATATTAACTATCTAATTATAAATCTATATTAATATGATATAACAATATGGTATAACTAAATATTATATAATAAGGACATATATTTATTAGTAATCTCTTTATCTATCATATTACTATATTATTACATAATACCAATACATATTAAATAAGTATATATATAGGTTTATCTAGTTATTATATTAAGGTATTGTATAAATCTATATAGTATATAACAATATAATATTAATACCATATATGATATAGAGTATAATATAAGTTAATGCCTAGATAAAGTACCTAATATCCATATACATAACCAGTATTATTATAATATAGGCATATAGATATAGTATTAAATTAATATTAAGATAGTATACCTATGAATATATATAGTAAAATATATAATATAAATATAAGTAATAATAGTATAACAATGGCCTTGGTGCTATATATAGATATAGGCATGCAATAATACATATTTATTTATATGATTAATAGCTCTACTCACAACCTATAGTTAAAATAGTATATTCATATATTATTAAAACTATCTATTAAATTAATACTATTTCTTATTAATATTTCATATTACATATATATCTATATTATTTTATACCTGTATTTATAGATATCTATTTTATATAGTCATAATATTATTTATTATATTAAATATCTATAGTTTTATTTCTTTTATTATTACATTATATTAATTTCTACAATATCTAATTATAACTTTATTTACTACTTATTATCATAGATATTCTATATAATTTCATATTAATATACCATACTAATTATTATATCATATAATTTAATATTCATAAAATAACAATATCTATTAATTCTATTATATATCCATAATTTATCATATTTACTATTATATTCTAGATCTATATATAATTATATAATAAGTTAATTAAATAAATACCTATAATTTACTATTAATCTAATATTGTATATATAAATATATATAATAGTCTAAGGTCTCCATTATTATAGTTATTATCATCAATATATATTTAATATAATTATATTACTAATAAATGTATATCTAGTATTAATTATATTATAGTCTATATATAATATCCCTATTTATCTCCATAGATATAGTTAATATTCCTATTATATAATACATAGTTATATATATATTAAATAGAATAATATGTATTTATTGATATCTAATTATTAGTATATTACTAAGGCCCCCTTTAAAGATAGATAATATTAATACTAGGTATAATATAGAACTAACTATCTAATAAGGATAATATTATAATTAACTCTATACTATTATATATAGATTACTAAATATTAAGATATATTAATAATTAACTAGATATAAATATAAGTATTATTAGTAATATAATATTCCTTTAACTAACTAGACTATTAATTATCTATAGATTTATATATACCCAGTATTAATAATATATTATATAAACTACTATTATGTATTATATCCTTATTTATATGATTAAATATATAGTTAGTAATCTAAGATATAGGTAATACTATGGAGATAATAATACTAGTTAGATACCTTAATAATATATATTATAATATTTACCTTTATATATATATAAATACCTAATATCTACTATCTTATATTATCTATATAGTGATAAATGATATTATTAATACATAGTTAATATATAGTAATTATATATAAAGGCCCTATTATACCATATTATATTTCATTAATAAACTTTTAATATTATCTTTATTTTATTTATACATATCTTTTATTTTATATTACCTTTATTTCTATTTAATATATCTTATATTACTATATTTATATTCATACTATCTATAGATTATCTACATTATATTCATATTTATAATATTTCTATAGTTATTATTCTCTATACTATATTAATTAAAATATACTATAAGATTACATATAAATTAAATATCATAAATATATATATTTAATAGTAGGTTTAGACATATAAATATCTGTAGTTTATCATTAATATTATTCTTTATAAATATTCTATTATTAGATTTACTATTATCTATTATCATTAGATATTACTATACACCATATTTATCTATTATTCCATGATATAACTATATATTTCTATAGGTAATTCTATTATTATATTCTATTTATAATTATTATAGTATATTTATATACCCTCTATCTAGTATAATATATATTAGTGATAAATACATATATAGGTAATCTATTAATAAATAATATAATGTCATGGTAATATTAGTTAGACTATAATATCACTAGATCCATATACCAGTAATAATATATATAGAATAACCATTAATAAATATAATGATATATATCTATAGAGTGTAATAATCATTAATAAATACATTATAAATAGTAATTATATCTATTTAGTATATACCTCTCCATAGTCTTATTTATATATATATATACTCTATATTAATACTTATAATTATATATACTTATTTACTAATAATACTAATAATAATAGTTAGTATAATTATTACTATAAATACCTAATATCTATAGTTTAATATGTATTATTAATATAATATAATATCATGTATTAGTATATCATATATCCTTATTATAACATATCAATATTATTTAATAATGGTTTAGATACAATATTATTTATATTTATTAAGGCCCCATTACTATAAATTATAATAAAACTATATATAAATATATAAATATTACTAGGTATTAATATAACATATAATATAAGGTATTTAATAGATAATGACATATAATATAAATATAGATCTAGAGGGTATAAATATAAGGATATCTTATTAATCTATATATATATAAATATATACTATTAGTTATTAATAATTATAATATTATACTCCATATAGTACTAAATAGATATATATAATTATAAGATACTTTATTAACCCATGGCATATATATGAATAATAGACACTGGAGACTAAGATAATATATGAATCAATGGTATTACATTATAATATATATCATATTACCTTACTAATCTGGTGTTATATTTATTAATAATATTATATTGTATTAGTACACCAGATCTAAGGTATCATCATAATATATATAATTTCATGTTATTAATCTATACTATTTATATTATCATAATATATATTATTAGTAATATTTATTTCATATAATTTAATTTATCATATTTTAATTTAGATACTTTTAATTTATTCATTTTATATTTATCATTATTTTACTAGTGATTTTATCTATTTATAATTTACTAATATCTATATTATAGTTTATATTAAATATATCCTTATTATATATATACTATTATAATCTATCTAGATATACATATTATATTATCATAAATTACTATATTAAAATATCTATTAAATTACTATTTATTCTATATTATATACTGATTCTTAATATTATATATCCATATACCTGATATTTAGTACTCTATATAATTATATATAATATTATTAAGATCATAAACCATATTATAATAAATAATAAGATAGACTAGATGATAATATACTTAGGTTTAGAATATAATATAAATATCTAGTATTACCTACATATACATATATTATTTATATACTTCTATTATTATAATTATTATAAGATCCTTTATATGCCCAGTACTATATTTATATTAATTATTTTATTATTGTTAAACTGGGCATTATATTAAACTAACTAGATAAGAATCCTTATATTATTAATATGTATTATTATATTACCATTATATTTATATACTTAGATATTATTATTTAATATTATATTTTCAGTATTCATAATATATATTATTACCTTATAGTGATATTACCTCTATATAATATATTTACATATTAATAATATCTTAATAATAATGATAGGCATGCTATAAAATAATAAATATACCATACTATTAGATATTGATAGTATATAAATTAGTGTATATTAGTAATCATTATTGGTATAATAAAGGGATAATATATAGAGGTAAATGTATATTTAATCAATAGCCACTAATAGTACATATTAATGTATTTATTGATGGATACCATATATTAGTGATATTTATATAATAGTATATCTTATATCTATAGAGGTATATATAATATTAATAATATGCAATGGGCAATAAATATATATTATAATAAAATAAGCCCATTGCCAAGGAAATATATCTATACTTTATCTATGTATTACTATATAATAATATATTAGGTATAAGTATATATATATAATAACTATAATATTATAGATAAAGAGGTTAATATAATATATAATAATATACTATTTATTTATACCATATATTCATACTATATTTATATCACTATAATAATATTTCTTATATATATTCATTATTATTCTTTATTTATAAACTATATTAAGTACCTATTATTATAACTAATATTTATCATCTATTAATTCTATTTAATATATTCATAAATTTATCTAATATTATATATGCTATAATCATGATTTTAATATATTAGTAATTTACCATATCCATAGTATACCTATTATTAAGACCCTGTATTACAATAATATATATAATAAATATTAACAGGGTCTTTTATCTAGTTAGACTATATTTATTCATAGTTTATTTTATTACTAATATTTACTATTAAATCTATATATGGTATCATATTTATATTATTAGATAATAATAATTTAGATCCATCATTAACCTTAATATCAATATTAAATATAATCATAACTGACAGTGTTTTATCTACTACTATAATAATAATAATATATATATAATAATATATTAACTATTACTATGTAATAAATATAAAGGTATTAATATCTAATAATATAGATTTATATATACAAAGCCACAATATAATAAATAGTAATACTAATAAATATAAATAGTTAGTGGCTTTGTTCCTAATTACTAACATATTATAGTGATTATTAATATATAGATGTCTTAAATATACCCTCATACAGGTAATAATCTATAATCTATTAATATTTAATCTATTATATTACTAATTAATAAAGGATATTATATATAATAGTTAGTAATCATATAATTATATAGTTAGTATTATATATATTTAGTAATCACACCCCATAATAATAATAATAACTTTATATATAATACTACCTTATCTTAATATAATATATATATATGGGCTTTGGTAATATAAATTACTATATTATATACTATGGAGATATCTCTATTTTATTAATATATATAATTATTAGGTAAATATATGTATAGTAATATTATCCCATTGATTATAATATATTTATTGTTATCAGTATTCTATTAAATTATCTAATTAAAACTATATCCTAATATACTGGTTTATAATATAAGTTAATTTATATATAATCTAATATCTAATCTATTACTTTAGTATATTTTATAATAATTATTAATCTTTATATATTATAATGTATCCCTACTTATATGTATATTAATTTATATATTTACTGGGTATCTTTATATTTATTTATAATATTAGTATATATTTAGTTATTAGATACCCAGTTATTTATCAATATTATTATATCTATATTATAATATAGTATATACCCATGTTTATTATAGATTATATTAATAAATATAATATGGAATAATAGGTTATCAATGTAATAATAATATACTATGGAGAGTATAAATATTAATAAACTATCTATATAAATCTGGTTAGTATAAAGTATATCTTAATCATTATTATATAAAGGTATAATACTAGTTATTAATAGATAATATATAAGGTAATAATACCATGGAGATAATATCTATATAAATACAGTTAGTAATAATAATATATATATGCTGTGTGTTAATAATAAATATATATATAATAAATAAATACACACAGCTAATAATATAATATTAAGGATAGATATATAATAGGTATAATACTAAATAGATTAATAAAGATATAACTACACTACATAGATTATTAACTAATATATATTTATAAGGTCTATAATATAGTAATTAACTATATATTTATATAATATATAATAAATTATAAACTACTAATACACTATTTTATAACCATAGAAATACATGAACTAAATATATAATAGAATTAATACTATAAATATAAAGATAAACTACTAATATATTAACCTTATACTATATTATGGATGATATTATATATTCTATCTTATACCCTTAATATTACCAATAAGTATATTATCATTTATTAATATATATTTCTATCTAATTCTTTATTATATTTTATTATTTATATTTCTTATTTATCAATACACAGGCTATTTATCACTATATTTCTATTTATTAAATATCTATTAATATCAACATTATTATATTTATAATCTATTTATATATTTCATTATTAATATTCATAGTTATATATATCTTATAATAATATCTATATATCCATACTATATCTTAATAAATATTAATAGTATCTAGAAATAATGTATAGTTAAACCTCTATTATTAGTATAAATATATTATTATTACCTCTCTTTATAATATTCATTTATATATAAATATATGTATTATTGATAATCTATTATAATATTATATAAATATATATTAAGGATATTAATAATCTAAGATATGTTAGGTTAATATTAATAGATTTAATACAGTTTATATCAACATATTATTATATCATAGCCATTATTATAAATATTTATACTATAGTATTTTATTATTTATTACAGGTAGTATTATATTATTACATGGAATTACCTATAAATCTATAATATTATTATTAGTATATTGATCTCTAAGGACTATATTATGTATAAGTATATTATAGACCAGCTCTTTATTATATATTAATCCTATATACCAGCACTAATACCATATAAATAATATCATAACATATGGTGCTGGTATTACCTAATATTATATATTTATTAATGTATTTATTACTATATTATTATATTATTTATAGTTATCTATATTACTAGGTATTTAATAGTATATATTTAATTATATTAGTATCTATCGGTATACAATATATTAATAGTATATAATGCTATATTAGAGATATCTATGGAACTATTATTATTATTTACTTTATAGTATATAATATTAACATAATTTAATATACCAGTATTTACTATTTTATCCCACCAGATATATATTTAAGGGGCTATTTATAATAAAATAAGTTAATATAAATATAATAAGGTAATATTGGGATACTATAAATATATAATATTATACTCTATTCTATGGAGATAGTTAATGCTGGCTAATATCAATAGAAATATATATATAATTAATACATTATAGCCAGCATAATATCCTATTTATATTAATATAAGGTATACTAATAAATAAGGTAATATAAGGTATTAATATGTAATTATTAGTAATATTATCATGTTATTAATATATTTATTGTTATTATATATTATATATTATCTTAGTATACTATATTACATAGTAAATCTAACAAGATATATATATTATGTGTGGTGTAATTATTATTAAATTTACTATATATATTCTTATCTGTACACCACACTATTATTATCAATAAATACACACTATATATTATTATATTATATATACTATTAAAGGACATATTAATATAGGCATTAGTTTATAATATAATAATCCATCATTGATATAATATATAATATATGTTAATATGGTTACTTCATTAATAATATACTATTACTTATCATTATATTATATAAATATAAGTAGGTTTATTAATTATATTATAATAACATATTATACATAAATATAACCATATATGATATATTTTATTACTATACCTAATATTATAAGGAAATAATACTATTAATGAAGATATTATAATAATATTTATATAAGAATAAGTATATATTTATAAATAGTCATATAATATTATAGATTACTATATGTTAACCTAAGATCTAATATATTACTTTATGGCCATCATATAGGAATTAACTATATTATAATATATTAATCATCTAAACCTATATATAATTACATATACATATATTACTAATAGATCTAGATACTATACCATATACTATTAATATAACCAATAGATAACAGTATATATATTAGTATATAAACCATTATTATACATATGATATTATATTAAGTTAATCTAATTATTATATTATATAATGTAGTTAGTATTATATCTAGTTAGTAATAATTATAATATACACTTTAATAAATACATTAATAATATAAATATACTATATTATAATAATAAGGGAGGGTCCTATACCATGAAATATTATATATATAGTATCAAATACCTAATATATAACCATATAGTCCTAATATTATACATATACATATTATATTAAATAATATAGTAAATTATATATAAATATTATATATTTATCCCATATATCCATAGTTAACATTAAATAGTTAGTTATTATACCTAAGATATAAATATAATAATATCATGATATTAATAGTAATAATAATTAGTTTATATCTAATATTATAGATTAACATAATATGCCATACATATATATATACCCCATAGATACCTAATATTATGATTACTAATAATATAAATTAATAGATATTTAAACACAGTGTTATGACATAAGGTACCCTATAATATTAGTTATATTTAATTTATATATAATAAGGCATTGGCTATTAATACTAGGTTTATATGGATATTAGATATGGTATTATTTTTATACAGTTCCCTATATATTATATTGTTATTATAGATATTTATAGAATAATATTAAATTAATGTATTAATAAAAGATAATATTATATAATCTAGGTATTCTATTCATTATTAATAATATAAAGGCTATCATAATCTAATATAATATACAGGATATAAATATTATATAATGCCTATAATATAGTATAATAATAGATTAAAATACCATATATCAATATACTATTATAATATCATAGATTAATATTATAACTTATATAACAATATAGTATATATATGATAATTAGTAATTTAATAAAGAATATCATATAGTGGTATAATATAGAAATAGTATATATTAATATATATTAGGTTAGGAGCTATTACACTATCACTATTTATATGATGCCCTATTGATAATATTACTATATTATGTTGGTTTATTAGTTATCTATTAATATAACGTTATATAGGTATCGTATTAATATATATAATTATTAATATGGCATTTAGAGATATTTATATAAATATCTATAGGTTAATATACTAATAATAGTAATATTAATATAATCATATATATTTATCTCCATAGTAATCATTAATATAGATAGGTATTAACTTATAGGGCCATTATTAAGGATCTTATTGTTATATATTAATACATAGTATAAGGGTATATAGTCTAGTTATATATATAAATACAGTATATTATCACTATATAAATATTACCTTATATCTCCAAAGATAAAATATAAGTATATATAAATAATAAAAATACTATAAAATTATATAAGAAAATTATAAGTAAATAAATTCTATATAATAATATTAATATATAACACAACAAAGTATATATATAATATATTCCGATGAATAAAAATAACCTTATATCATAAAATAAAACATAATATCACTAATATCATGTATATCTTAATACTGTATTTATATTATATTAATACCATGGGGTATATTATAAGATATTATATTGTATCTAGGATATTTAGTATATATTATTATGATATAGTAATTATGATATATCCTTTATTATATTTATATATACATGTTATTAATGGCATATTATATGTAAATTACTATATATTATTAACATTATCTAGTTAGTATACCTATTTATAAGGATTAATACTATATTTATCTAATGTTATTTATACATATAATAATTAATAGTTACACTATGGAGATATAAATAACAAATAATGCCATAAAGTAATTATATTATTATATATGGTATAAAGTATTAATATATATTAAGTAAAGATAATTATATATATAATTATATAATATAGTATATGGATTAAGGCCCTCCAGTATATAATCTATCTATAGGGATATATAGGGCCTCTTACCTTTATAAATAGTGTATTAATACTTAATATTATATAGAGGCCCTTAACTTATTAATACTAATTATCTATATAAATATAATAGGGCCTTGGAGATATTAATATATTATAGTCATTATTGATCATATTTATAAATATGATATTATAGGCTTTAGGGATCAACCATATATTATTTATATAATATATTAACAGTGCACTAAACTATATATAATTAATTAATAATATCCAATAAATCATTAATAATCTATGATATACTATTTATGATCTATAGATAACTAATATATATATGACTAATATTATAACAATGTAATCATATTTATAGGATCTTAATATATATAATATCAATGACCCCATATTAAATAATATAATAAAATAAATATACATTAATGGGGTCATAAATACAATATAATAATATCCAGAATTAATATAATCTAAACACTAGTATTATAATATAAGATATTGGTATATAGGCCTTTAATATATATAACATTAATAATAAATAATGGCATCATAGTATATATTATACAATAAATATTAGATAGTTTATTAATACATTATATATATCCTTATATTTATATATCTATGTATATATTAGTTATATTATTAGTTTAGAGATAAAGTATTGTATTTTAATATTAATCTAATATATATATGATAGCCAACCCTTAAATTTAATAATAATAATACTATGTTGGCTATCTCCATATTAATAATCTACTAAATATTATATCTATAGTTATAATCATATATAATTAATTAATAGTATACCTAATTGATATTAATAGTATGGTATATTATATGATATCTTAATAATAAGGAATAATATATATAATATTAATATGTGATAGTGGGCATAGTCTATATTTATATATAATAGTATTAGTGATATAATGCCCACTATATAATAATATAATGAAGGGTATATAAACCTATAAATATATTAGTATATGTAGTTCTGGTTTATATGATATAATATAATATATGTCTAAGGTCTAAAATATATATATAGTTTATAATTATAGGTTTATATCATATATTATTAATTATACCTCCTCCATAGCCATAGCCATATAGACCATAATATAATAATAAGATAAAAAGGTAATAAATAGTATAAAGATTAGAATTAATATGATTATTATTATTATCAATCATATAAATTAATACCATTAAAATATAGATAAAGATATAGTATAGATTATTAATATAAGATAGTATATGTCCTCTATATATAGTAATAGTGATAATATAATATTTATATATAATTATAATATACCTTAGGGATAGATATTAATATATAATGTAATAGTGCCACATGTTAATTTAGATATTTATTTTATTTTATAATATATTGTGGTACTATACTATGGATTATGATATTATAGACTATATTTAATAATACACTATGGATTATATTATCTTAATTTATACTAATTTATATATTTTATTATAATTTAAACTATAGTATCCATCATATTATTATAAGTACATATTATTTATAGTCTATAGAGATAAATGCCTTGCTAATACAAATATAATAATTATAACTATATCATTAATATTTAATATATATAATAACTAGATATATAGTATTAGGTATCATATAGGTATTTATAGGCCATTATTATATTATATCCTCTAATATTATATATAGTATTAGATAGAGTATATTACCTCATATTTATATTATGATATATATTATAATAGGTTATTATGTTGATAATTAATAGTAAAATATATAAATATTAACTATATATTTATGGGTATATAATCACCAAGGGGTATTATATCCTAAGATTATGGTATTATATAGTATATAGTATTGATTATATAGTATTTATCATGATAAGATTATCTATTAATATTATAACGATATGATCATCTAAATATAATATATAGGTATTTATAAATAGTAATAGTTAGGTATTATTTTTATGGTGTTTGTTTACTATTTATATTATAATTATATCTTTATTTAATGTATTATTATATTGATATTAACTATAGCCATGGCAAGTATATATATTACTAATAACGCTATTAAACTATATAACTAATAATGAATATATAACAATATGGCTAATATAATATATTTATATCTGTATTGGTATTCATTACTTTATATTATAATCTCCATAGATATGGTATTAATATATTAATATAGGCTTAATCTATATATAAGGTAATATTATATAAATCTAACTAGTATATTATAGTAATATCTATATAGCCAGTATATATAAATAATAAAATAGTACTATAAATATTAACCCTATAAATATATATTAATCGATAAGATAGATTTATAAATACCTTCTTTTAATAATATACTTAATAATATAATTATATATAAATAACCTATATGGATATATATATAACATTATTTATTTCTATTGTTTATTCCATAGTTAATACCATATAGTAGATCTAATAACAATACACCATACTAAATCTATATATTAAATATTACTAGTTAGATATAAACCCATAATATAGTATATAGGTATATATTGAGATCTATAAGATTAATGATATTATAATATGTAATCTAAGGCCTATATTATAGAATATATATATAAATCTTAGATATATAATATTGTTAGTTTAATATAATATATATATATTAATAAAGATATCTTAATATGGTATATAAATAGAGGTAATTATAATATTAATACTATAGTTAATACCTTATATTATTATAACTAATATACATATATTTATAAGTAATAGTATACTAACTAGATAGGGATTATTAATATATATATAGGGTTTATTAGAATACAGATAATTATGTTTATATTTAGATCTATAAGGGTATATATAATAGTGTATATATTAACCATTTTAACTAATACTTACTAGATAGTATTTTATAACATATTTATGATATTGGTATACTAATATAAACATATAGGGTATTTATAATAATAGGTATATATAGAATATCTTAACTTATTATATTTTATGATATTACCATAGTATTTATTAATCCAAATATCAATATTTACTATATTAAGGGCTAAGATTTAATATTAATTATATAATATCTCCACAATCATAGATTGATAATATATATTATTACTATATTAATAGTCTCTTTTATCTATGGAGATTAATAAACATTATAATATAGTATGGAGATAAAAGGCAATATAGATCTATAGTGATAAAATTATACCCTATCAATACCTTATATTAGTTAGTATACCCTATAGATTATATTATTAAATATAGTACACCATTATATAATTATATCTTTATATATTCTCTATATTCATATAATACATAGTAAACATAACATATTAAATTCTATTAATATCATTATAAACCCTATATTTATATTATACTAGATAGATTAATAAGTAATAGATATTATTCTTATCCTTATGGTATACCATAGTTAATATAATATAGAGAGGTATCTAACTATGATATTCTATTACTATTTAATAGTGAGTTTAATATATATAAATGATACCTTAGTAATATAAAGTATAATATAATGATTATTTACTATAATATATTAATAGTTAATAGTATAAATATTAATGATTATAATGATATTAAGATACTCTATAACTAGATATAATACATAGAACTAATATATATATAATTATAATAAAATGGAGATATGGTATTTGGTTATATATATTTATTTATAGTATATTATATTATATTCTTAATAACTAAATACAGGTATAAATCTATGTATTAGTATACCTAATATTAATTATATATAAAATATATGCATATTACCATAATTTATATTTAAAATCATTAGTAAATATTAAAGATACTATGATTAATAAATTAAATAAATATTATATAAATAAAAATGATGATAATCATAATAAATAGTATAAAATAATATATGATAATCTATATATGTATAATAATAAATATACTAATAGATAAATAAATCAATATTAAATAAAACTATTATTAAATAGTTAGGATAAAAACTAATCATAAATTACATAATACGTATAATATAATAATCTATATCCTGCAATATGATATCTTTATAACCTTTATAATCTATATTTAATGTATGCAGGGTATATAACGTATAATAATAGAATACCCTAATATAGATATAATACCTAGATTATGATAACCTAATATAACATGAATATAATAGTCTATCCAGATAATAAATAATAATATATTTTAAGTAAGTTACAAGTACTTATATTTAAGGATGGTAACACCACTAAGGTATATAATATGAACATTATATTCTGATGATATTAATTTATAAAATTATAAGATTATATTAATATAATAATAAAGTTATATATATTATTAACAATATTATATAATTAAGATTAAGATTATATTTATAATTAAAGGAGGAAGTAATTAGTAATATTATATAAGGTAGAAGGGATTATAATTTATGCTATATTTATTTATAGTAATCCTGGTTTATAATTTAATATATATATTTATTGGTGGCATTATTATAGTATATAGTTTATATATAATTAATAACTAGATATATTATAAATAGATATATTATAGTAAATATAAGGTATTTATATCTCATCATATTAATATTTATTAACTATAGATTACTAACTAGTATTACCTTTAATATTATTATTAGATAGTATTATTAACTTTATATATATATATAGGCTATTAATAGACTTTATCTCTGGTTAGTTAAAAGGTAATATTAGTAATTATATATGGTATTTAGATATCTAGTTGGTATAATATAATCTAAATATTAATAAAATAACTAATAATACATTAATACGGTATTTAATATCATAATCTACGGATAATCATATATGTTACCTCATAATAATAATAGTAATATTTTACCTTATATATGATACCATATTAATATTTATCACTATTTCCATATATTTCCATAATATATTATTTCTATTCATAATAATCTTATATATCATTATTTCTATAACTATCTATTTAATATCTATATTTTATATTATTATAATTAGGGTTATATATCTATATTAAATAATACTATATAACATTATATTGGATATTAATATATTAGATAACAGTATTTATATGAATATATTAGATTAAAACCACTATTGTTATATTAATATCATATTTAATATATATTATAGTGTATAATATGTATAATAGTAAATATATTGATAATGAATACCTATAATAATGTATATACATATTATATTAATCAGTTAGTAATATACCTATAAATAGTGGTTTAAATAATATATTAACTTATATACCCATGCAATAACATATTTAAGATTACTAACTATTATATATATAATTAATACTATTTATACACTATCTATAATAATATTGGTTATCTTTATCTCCATTCTATATATAATAGTAATATATGATAATTAATACTATCTAATATCTAGGGTATAATACAATATCATATATAGGATATTAGTATATTTAGGATCTTATAGCCCTCTGTATTTATTTATAATATATTAGTTAACAGAGGGCATTATTATATATATATGATTATAGTATATTAAAGTATATATAAATATATTACTAATGTCTATATTATTATATTATTGTATATCTTAACTATTACTTATTAGTATTATATATATTAGTATATTAAATAAAGGTAATACATAGTATAGGTAATATTATACCATACAGATGAATATATATTTAATATAGTCTAATACTTATATTTATCTCTATATAATAATATATTTATATATTAAACTAATAATAATCCTAGTAATTATATATATAATTAAATAGTAATACTTATTCTAATATAATATAGATTAATATCCATAGTATAAAGGAATATATTATAAATACTATTATTACTATAAATAGAGTATATATAACTATGGTATAATATTATTACTATGTATAAATACTAAATATATATATATCCTATATTATTAATACATAATATTAATTACATTATTATATACTCTATAGAGTTAAATCTATGTATAAATATATAAATAGTGAGTATTATATTATTAGTGGTATTTTATATAATTATATTAATAAATCTTATACCTATTATTACATTATATCTATATTGTGTTAAATTATGATATATTTATAAACCTATGGAGACTATTAATAGATTTATTACTTTATATTACCTAATATTATAGTTATCTCCATGGGGTATATACTAGTATTATTAATATTATAATATAGACTATATACTTAATTATAGGTATTTATAACATAGTTAATATTATACTAATATATAATATATTTATCTTAATATATACCCTCTATCTAGTTAGTTATACCATAAATATTATATATTAATACTTTAATCTATCTAATATTTATAACATATTAATTTCTATTTAATAATTCTATATTTATAATTTACTATATATTTTCTTTTATTATATTATAAGGTATTATTAAGGCACCATAGATTTATTATCATAATAGAGTATAAATATTAACTAACTAAATAAGTATATATTATTAGGTGTATATATATGTATTAGTAGTGAGTATAAAGATAGGATATATTATAATATTGAATATCAGTATGGTATATATAATGGTGTGGTATAGAATCATATATCAATAATGTCAATAATATATCATTTATCTATCTCTAACCATATTAATATTATTATGATTATATACCTATATTACTATATATTATATTAGATGCCATAGAAATTAATATATGATATTTACTATGATATTATATTTATTACTATATAGTATACTATGGAGAGGTTATTACTAATAAATAGTTAGTATTACATAATATTATATATTACTATAGAATTAGATATATTATTAATGTATGTATTTTAATATAAACTTATCATAATATTATAATATTAACTATAGATTAAAGTAATAATTACATATATATATACTTATTATTATACTCTCCAGGGATTAATATTATTATAAGATCTATTATACATCCCGATATTATATGTTATTGATATATATTAGGTATACCATTAGTAATTATTTATATTATATTTTATCATATATATTCTAATAAACACCAGCCTATATATATAGTATAATATAATAATTTAATTAATGGCTGGTGTACATAACTAATATTATATTAATGATCATATACTATTACAATATATATTATTAATTGTATCTGGTATTACTAAATATATAATAAACTATAATTACTAATTAAATATAACCAGATACAATATATATAGATTTATATAATTATAGTACTATTAAATATATATAGTCCCTGGTAATAGGCCTACCTAATTATAATATATGAATACAGATACATGTAGGCCTATATAATATATCTAGGGCACCAATAAATATATATATTAAATTATAATAAAGTGCCCTAATAAGGTATCATTATTATTAGATTATCTAGCAGTGTGTTAATATTATATAGACTTAATTAAATAATTTATATTAAATTTATATATCTAATGCTATTGATACCTTTAATTTATATTATAAAATATATATCGCCATAGACTAAAATAACATATAATATTACTATTAGTTAATACCTTATTAGTATAAATATATATAATAATAACTATGGATAGTTATAATATAAATAAAGATATAGAGTATAAACTATATTAATAATCACTATATGGTATAATATATAATAACTATGTATATATAAATATATACTTAATCTCCATAGATATATACTAACTAGATATATACCCTATAGATAATACATAGTATATTATATTGTAATGTCTATATTATATTAACTATATCCTATTAATAGGTATTAATATTAAGTGTATATAAACTTATGTATATTTTATATTGATATATGGTTAGTTATATTACTATATTATATTTCATAGGCCAGCATTATATATTATATTCAATATATTATTAAATCCACTATAAACTATTTATTAATTAAACATAAAATACTATATTATTTATTTATTATATTAGTATGTTAATGACTATATTATTCTATATTTTATTATATTATACATATTTAGTTTATTATATATAGATATTGTATACTAAGATATAATATGGTATAATTACTAGTATATTTAATAATATAGTACCTTGGAGATATAAATAATAAATATATCCTTATGGCCCTTTATAATAGATATTTATATATATTCCTATATTATATTATTATATTTCATATATATATATAATTACAATAAGGCCTAATAGATAAATTATTATATTAACATATATATACTTATTATTCATCTCCACTATATATTATATTATAGTAATTATATTATAGTACTATCTATTAAGGTATATTATAAATGATATATTATATAATTACTTATTATTATAATTATAATATTATGATTTATATACAATATTAATAATGATTATTTATAAGGTTATATTATAATAAGATACTATATAGATTTATAAGTATTCTATTAATCATTAATCCTTGATATTATTCTTATCGATATAATAATGAGATATATAAGTAAACTATATAATATCTCTAATATCAGGTATATTTATAATGACCTAGTATTCTATAGATTAATAAATAGTTAATAATATATAATAAAATATAGTAAAGTTAGATATAGATATATTTAATAGAATACTATATAGGTATAATATGGTAATAATATATATAATGTAGATATTTATAATATAAAGGTAATATATATGTATTTATAAGATAATTTAATATATTTATAATATAATATCACCTGTATCTAACTATATAATCCTTATTAATATTTATAATATAATATAATAAATACCCAATGGAGATATAGTTTACTAATAAATCTATTATGTATAATTACATATATAAATATATAGGATATTATTATAGTTAGTATATACTATTTATTAAGATACTCTATATATAATTATAATCTCCATAGATTATAGGGTATTTAATGATATATTTATCTAATAATACTATATATAATATTATATACAATAGATATACATAGATATAGTTATAATTATATAATAAAGTGAATATAGGAATTTAGTACTATAAGATATTATTTTAATAAATACATATGTAGTGATAATATGATAGAAATAGTATATAATACTGTATTTATCTATATTAAATTAATATATATTAACATCATTATAATAATACTAAGATATATATTACCTAGGTATAAATAAACCTATTATTTTAAATATAAATATATATCTAAGATTAAGGCACCATACTGTTATATTTATATTATATATAGTGGATTATACCCAATACAGATATTATATACTATTAAATAATATATGCCCCATTAACACCATCACCTATATATATAACTATATACAATACTATAATAAATATTAATTACTGGTGATGGTGAATAATACCTTAGATAGGAATAATTATATTTATAGGCTATAGCTGGGTTAATACATATATAAATAATGACTATATATAATAATTCTACTATTAATACTATAAATATACTAATCAATAATATGAATACACACAGAAAATAGATTGAATTATGATATATATAAAACTAAACCATAGTATAATATTATCATATATATATAAATATTATAGTATAGTACAATATATAAATAACATATTAGTAATTATAACCTATTATATAGATATGAATAAATATATCTTAGTTTAATATATACATAATACTAGTTATACATATAATTAATACTCATATAATATAGTAAATATACTTAAATAACTTACAAAGGCACATTATCTCCATAGATAATTATATAATAAATACACTCCATATACCTATATAATAATAGTTTATATTTATGATTTATTAGTTATTAATATATTTATATAAATAGGTATTTATTATCATAACTTTATAATATAATATGTAGGATTATCAATATTAATCTAATCACTAATATATACCCTATATTATCATATAATAGTATATATTATCATAATAATGCCATTGCCCTTAATAAATAATATAATATAAATATGGCAATGGCTAATAATAAATATAATATCTTTATGGCCCTTTAATATTAACAGTATGATATGGTATTCTAATATTATAATTAGTATATATACAATAATAAATTAATATAATATCCCATAAAGGTAATAATATAAATACATAGATTAGATTAAATAATTATACTCTATAGTGATAATATAGCCATATAAATAAGGATATGATTAAATATATAGTAAATATAATAGTAAATTATAGTATATATTAGTAATATATAATAAATAATAAGGTAACATATATTAATATAATCTATCTAACATATCAATACCCATATAATAGTATATATATTTAATAGTGATTTCATATAATAGTATAACATCTTATTTATATATTAGTGTTTATATTATAATAATATTAGATATTAGTAATTCTAGATATAATCCATATTAATACATATAATATAGTAATGGTTATTAGTGATTAATATAAATAAACCAATATAAAGTTAATAATATATATTTATATCCCATTAATAATATTAACTATAGTCTATTTTATGGTATATATTTACCTTATAATAATAATACATTATATCCTTTATAATATTATATTATGATGCCACATTATAAACCTATATACCAGTATATAATACCATAACTATATAATATAGGGCCCTATTCCTATATTTATACAATATTAATAGACATACTAGATTTATATATTACTATCAATAATATCTCTTTATATATATCCTAAGATGACTAACTATAGATTATAATATACTAAATACTATTTATATTAACCTCTATTAATAAAGATATATTTATAAGATACCTTATTTATATATAACTAACTATACTCTATCAATATATATTAATAAAGATATTATACTAACTAGGTTTATAAATAGTCTATCTAGATTTATATATATATAAGGAATATTAATAGTATATTATTGGTTTAGTGATAGATTTATATATAAATAATACTATGTCCTTATAATTATAATATTAATATAAACTAATATAATATCATTAATTACTATAATATATAATATAAGGTAATAGTAATAATATTAACTAATTATATATCTAATAAACTATAGTAAACTACATAATATTATAACCTAAATATATCTATTATTTTACTAACCATATATAATTATTATATTAATATTGATATATATACCAGGATAATACATAATCTATTATATAATATTATCATGATTAAGTATATATAATAGTAATTAAATATATATATGATGTTATTATACCTAATATTAATATACCATTATAAATATGATAGATTACACTATGGATTATAACCCCATGGAGTATTATATAATAATATCACTATTGATAATATCTATTATAAGGGTATAATAACCATGGTAATATTATTGATTAACTAGGTATCATATTATATAATATCATAAGGTATAGTACCAGCACATATTTAATATAATATATATATACTAATAAATAATAATAGTGCTGGTACATGATAAATTATATATATATTTATATACTTTATATTATCTTTAATATGGTATATATAGATATAATGTTATGAATTATATAGATAAATATGAATTAATATGTAATATATGATTATAAATAATAATTAGTATAAAATATGGTATATAAATTTATATAAAATAGTAAATATAATATAGAAATAATAGTATGATATTTTATATGTAAATAAATATATAGTAAATTAATGTAAATATAATGAATATGTAGATATTTATATAGGTTTATTTATTACTATATAGTCTATTAAGTTATAATAAATAGATGAGATATTGGTATTGTTATATATAATATCTTTATTGTTAATATATACTATACTTTACCATAGATTATAGTCTCATATTTATATTATATGTCATTAGTTTAGATATCATTACAATATATATAATATAGTATGGTAAATCTAATATAATAATAATCGTATATTAATATCGTAATATAATAATATATATTATATACTAATCCATAGGGTATAAATATCTAACTATATACTTATAATTATCTATAGAGATAAACTATGGATATTTATTATAAATATTACTATTATTACATTATTAATAGATATACTAATGATTATTTATATATATAAGTAGTTTATCTAACTATTATTAATAAGGTATTTATCAATGTAATAATTATATATATATTATTAATAGGATAATATACTATAAAGGTATAAATATAAACTTATATATATTATAAATATCCTTATATTATTATTCATATTGTTATATTGATATCATATAATTATGTAATATCTTTGGTATTTAATATGTAATATCCTATTGATAATAATGTCACTAATTATTAGATATATATAAATAGTATAATATTAATGATTAATAAATATATTTATATGGTATTTTAATAGTTTAATATGAATAAATGTAATGTAAATTATTATATAGAATATTAAGGAGATAATATAGTATATTTATTACCAAGTATTAATATTATAGTAATCTATCATTATACAGTATATTATCCTATGTATTTATATAAATATCTAATATACTAATAATATTGGATACCTCATTAATATAGATTATTATAATAAAGGATAGTAAAGATTAGTATAAGGTAATCTATGTATTAATAATTAAATATATATTATATTCTAACACTACCTTTATTGATATATTATATATATCCAGGTAGTGTATTAAGGCATATTTTAATCTATTAGATAAATTTACTATATATATATAATACCTAATATACCATATATTATATTAATGATATTATATTTTATCACTTATTATTATATATCCTTATTAATCAATATTATATTTATATCTCCATAGGGCTAGTATTAATATTTATATACTCTCTTTTATCTAACTATATATAATATAATAACAATATCTTTATAAATATGTATACTATAGTACCTAATAATGATTACAGAATGGCATATACTCTATAGGTTTATATCTATCTTTATACTCTATATCCATCATTATATATAATATCTTAATAGTATATCTAATATATCATTATATTAATATGATAAAGTAATACATATATATTATTACATATAATACTAGTTATAATTAATACTAGCCAGAGATATATATATTTAATATAGTTTATCCATTATTATAATACCTTAATATATATTATAGTATAGATTAATATAAATACCTTAATACTCTATAAATCTATCATGATAAAATACTATTTATTTCTCCATTGACTTATATATTATTCTATTACTATGGAGATATTGATAATATTATTTATTATTAGATAGTGATATATTTTATTAATTTATACCTGATATTATTCTTATAATATTAAATAGCCATAGATTATTATATTACTTTATATATATGTATACCATGGCATTAGTAAATATTAATAGTATATATCTATAGTTAACTAATAATATATATACTTATAGGTATACTAATAACATATATATAATAGATTATAATATATAGATTTAATAACTATATCTCCATAGTCTATTTCTAACATATTATATTTATCACTATACATATAGAATTAAGATATTACAATACTATATTTTTATCATATTAGTATATTATAGCATTATATGGGTATATATTTAGGTAATAATTATATATAGGCAACTAGTAATTTAAATATTATTATACTATATATATGGTTATTTATACTTATTACTATACTTAATACCATGATTTAATAATATATATGGAGTGTAGTTTACTTTATAAATATATTCCTATCTTAATAATATAATATATATGTATATACCGTATATAGGTATATAACTATTATTAATATACTAATAAGTATTATATATTTATGACTATAGGTATCAATAACTATGGAGATATTACTAATATAAGATAATGATAAAAATAATACTTAATATATACTTTAATATACTCTTTATCTATAATAGGAATATATATATATTTATATAAGGATATGATAGCAATCTTAATAATATATGATCTTTAGTAATATTAATACATAGATTTATATCTAACTACTATTATTCCTTATTAATAACTATAATATTATATTACTTTAAGATATCTTTATCCTTTATTAATAACTAGATTTATAGGGATATTATTATACATAAATTTATATATTATTAATATAAAGAGATATATATTATGTATATATAAGATAGACTAACAATAAATTAGTTATAATTAAATAAATTAATAATATTACTATATTTATATATAAACTTAATTATAGTAAAATAGACTATTAATTGTATATTATTAAATAAATACCTCTATATACCTATATACTTATAAATAAACCTAAACCTATAATATTACCTGAGATACCCAACTAGATAATAATATATTGATATCTGGCCCTGTATATATAATATATACTATAGGAATTATAGCTCCACATTACATTATTAATATATTATTATTGATAAATAGTTAATCTATGTATTATATAAAGGTAAATATATCTATTATCTATATAGTATTACCTATAAAATATATATTATGGAATATAGATTATGATAAAATATGTTAATTAAATCACAATAATATCTATAAATATGGATAAAGTGCCCCCAAGTTTATATTAAATTAATTATCTTATATTGTATTATATGGGGCTCTATTAATATATAAATAAAGGTAATATGTATAAATATGGTATAATAAATATATTATAAATAGGTAAATATAGGTATAAATCACTAATAATAGCCTATAATATATCTGTATTAATATATATCTTAAGGTATAGTGAATTATTAATAGTATAAATATTTAGGTATATATATCCATTATTATAGTAAACACTATATTATAATAATATTATCAATGGAGATATAAATGTATATTTACAGTGCCCTAATAATAGATATTAAATACTATAATATGTGGTATCAGGTGGGCACTGAATGGTATATTTAGTTATTATTAATATAATATATGTTATCCTATATTACTATATATTTATCATAAGATTATTGATTGACAGATTTATATATATATAGGCTATATTATCATAAAATACCATAACATAGTAATATATATACTAAATATACAATATTAATGCATGGCTTTATTTATAATATATCTTTATGGTTAGCCATGCATATCTATGTAGTTTATGATACTATTAATATAATAAATAATAACTATATAATATAGCTGATTTAATATAGGATCTTAATATATATTATTTTACTTAATATCATATATATAGATTATTATATATTATAATTATAGGTATTAGGTATTAATAATTAAGATAAACTATATATAAATCTAAGATATAATATTAATAAACCTATATATAATAATACTATATTATAACTAATAGTAATTATAGGTATATATCCTTATTGGTATAATTATATATATAAAGTATAGTATTTAATAATAATAAATATATTGTATGATATTATCTTCTAATCTTTAAACTAGTATTAAATAATATAATATAAAATATATACTTATATGATATTGTGGATAACTATATATTAAGATATAAATAACTATATGACCTTATATTATTATTTATAATTATATAATTATATGTTAATAAACTCCATATCTAATAATGTATAATAATGAATATAAATAGATATATAATAAATAATAAACTAATGCTAAGGTTAGGTATAAATAGATTAATATAGTAGGTTTTATCCCTCTAGATTTATATAGACTATTATACACACTAGATTAACATATTAAATATATATATACTTATTTATAATAGGATATTACTAATAATTATAATACATTATATTATATATTAATAGGGATAAATACATATTTAGGATATCTTAATAATATAAACTATACTATGAAATAATACATTATATAATATTTATCAATGGACAAGGTATTATCATATTAATAATATTTATACTTATATCCATATTTACCTATTAATATATATATATTAGAATACCATACTATTAGTTAATACATACTAAACCTATAAATATTGATATAGAATTACTAATATATATATTATATACCAATAATTTACAATATTATATAAATACATATTATTATTATATTTTATACCCCATGGCTAAGGTTATTACTATATTTACTATTAATAAATACAATATAATGATAAATAATACCCTCCATAGTATAATTAATATAGTTAGTAGTAGATATTATGTTAATCTAGTTATTAATAGATCTATTAATATTCTTAATAATATCTATAGTTTATATTCATATAATATTATTATACCTATTATTTTATCTAGTTTATTTCATATAATTTCTATTATCCTATTAAATATCTATATTAATAATTAAGATATCTTATAATATTCATATTATCTAATAAACCCTATACTATAGATCTAAGATTATATTATATTTATATAGTCTAATATGGTATTATATAGTTTATATTATAATATTATAGATAGGTAATACTAAGATAAAACCAGGAAATATATAATGTGGTATAATATAATGTAATATACTATTTAATACTATTATAACTATTATTATATATTCTATTTACCACATATACCCTATATTATAGATACTAATGATATTATTAACTCCATAGATTATTAGTTAATATAATACAATATATACTCTATAGATATACTAAATAGCAATAATAATACATAGTAATAATATCTAAGGTAATATTTAATATAATAGTGCCATGGCTATCTAAATCTATGGGGTATAATATATAAATTAGTAATCTATGTATAAATATATTTAATATGGAGTATATCTATGTATATATCTATGGAGGTATATTATAAGATAAAGTATATATTTAAATATAATATTATTAGGTATATAAATCTAGTTATATCTAGTTTATGTTAATCTATGGGTATGTATATTACTAATTATAATATTAATATCTCTATCTAGTTATTACTAATATATCTAGTGAGGTTAATCTTAATATTATATTATATTGGTATATAGTTATTGTAATTAATATTATAAGTATATATTTATCTATATTAATAATACCTATACTACATATATTTATACCTAATTACTATTATATTAACTATATAAATTTATAATCCTTATAATATAACAATATAAATATATATATAGGCCTTTAATTATTATTGATATATAGTATTATATGATTATATACATTATCTATTAATATAATAAATACAGTATCATAAGCTATTTATAATTAATCATATATAATATTTCTATATATTCTTATTTTATTTAATATCATTTATTATTATACTATATTAATATGGAGATAAATACCCTTATAAATATATTATTAATATTATTAGTAAATATAGTCTATTTTATCAATGCCCACTAATATAATATAGTACTAATTAGTAATAGATATATATATTATTATATAGTAATTAATACCCCTTATTTATTAACACCTTATTATATTATAAACTATATTGTATTAACTAATATATATATCATCTAATATTATACTAATAATTAATAGTTAGTTATTATTTATCTCACTATTACTAACATATTTACCAGATATTATAATATATATTACATTAAATCTATATAGTTATATCCTAATAAATATTTATATCTAGTTAGTTATTAAATAATAATATATATTTAATCTTTGGTATTACATAATATTACTAATTATTATATTTAGGTATACTAATACTTATAAGATATCTATAAATGAGTATATATCCTCAATATTATTATTATATGTATTTGCTATAGTTAACTTATATTATATTTAATTATATATAATAGCAAATGCTAGGTATTTATATATTATATTACCTTATTACTAATAATACTATATTGTATATAAATCTAATAATGATTATAAATATATATATTATCTATTAATAAATACAATAATATAGGCTTTAATATAATATTTATGGTATTGATAATATAGTCTTTAGTGATATTATTATTATATTTTATATATATATAATATCACATTAATATAGTTTTATCTCCATAGATAAATAATAATATAATATAGGCCTTTATAGCAATACCATTAATAATTAATAGTTATTTAAGAATAACTATATGGTATTGATCACTAATATTATTAAGTTAATATATAATATGTTATGGTATAATATTATAGGGCCATATTGATACTTTATAGTAAATTATTATATAATAATAGGATCATATTAATAGTATTTGGCCATCATATCAATATTTAGTATTATACAATAATAGGTTATTAGATTACCTTAAATATAATTATAGTATTATTATATAGATAGGGTAGTATAATTATTTATATATACTTAATAGTACCTAGTATTATATTATTAATCATAAGTTAATATATCCTATTGTATATCAATATAGTATGGTATTAGTTAGATATACTTATAAATATATATATTATCCATTATTACTATAAGATAACAATATATAAATAGATATGGGATGATATAATATACCAATATAATGATATAAATATAAATTATATATAAATATAAAATAAAGATATAGATATAAAATAAACTGATATTAGTATATATAATAACAATAACATATAATATCTAAGATAATAATGATAATATAATTACTATTTAAACTCCATTATATAGATTTATATATTATATCTATTAGTAAACCTGCTATATTATATATTAATATCATTATTCTCTATTATAAATTTATATGATAAAATTAATAATATAGTAATATCAATGATAATATAATAAGAATATTACTAGAAATACATATAATATGTAAATAAATAGATAGAATAATAATAGATATTATAAATATAAATAGAAATAATAATAGGGTCTATAAATATATATGTAAATAAACTATAGAATATTTTATAATGTAAATTATTAGTATTTATCTGTAGTTACCTTATTAATATTAAGTGTATATATATAATAATAGTATCCATATGGTATTATATAAATATAATATATTATTAAATGGAGACTATAGTAACAAGTAAATATTATTAATATTAGATATATAGGATTATAAATAGTATATAAATACTGATACCTAAATATAATATTATGTTATATTATAATTAATAATATATAAAGATACCTATAGGTATAGTTAGTACATGATATTATAATATTACAATATATCTCTTTAGCCATAGTTAATATAAATAGTTTAATAATATCCAATATAATAAAGAGATAAATAATAAATACTAAATAGAGTCTTGATATTATATAATTATTAGTTCATTCTTTATCTATGGAGTCTAGATATTATAATCAATAAATATTACATAGATAAAGATATTATATTGATATATCAATAATTAAAGTTATATATTACTATTTATTAGGTTAGAATAATATCACTATAGGGCCATAGATACCATATTATATTAGATATAATATATTATAATGATATTAGTAATAGATAGTTAATTTAGACTATTATATTTATATATCTATAGGGCCTTATAGTTAGTATTTATATATTACTAAATACCATATAGAGGGTTATTATATATATATTTAACTCCACAGATTTACATATTGTTTATATCTCCAGAATCTAAGATTCACTATAAATATATTTATTCTAATTTTATATCATATTAAATATTCTTACTTTATTTATATCTATATTTTACTAGTGAATATCAATATTTTATTATTAACATTTAAATATACATATATAATAATTTAGTAAAGACATTAAGTGTTAAATATAATAATCTATAGTAATCTTAATAATAATATATATATATAAATAATATTATATTAAATAATGTTTATTACCTATTATTTATTGGTTTAATAGAATTATCATAATATACTATTTTATACCCAACATAAGGTAAATAATTCATTATATCATAATATGGGTATGTATATATATAAATCTAAGCACCCTCATATACTAATATATTTATAAAGAGAGGGTGCATATAATACCATAATAATCTATATAGACATATTAAGGGCCAGTATTAGGTATTCATATCCCATATAGAGTATTATATATTAATCCTGCATTTATTATAATTAGTGGTATTAACTGGCCCCATATCAAGGTAAATATATTAATATTATAAGGTTAATAATATATTATAGACTATTCTTATCTAATATAATAATATGTTTACATGGTAAATAAAGTATATATTAGTATATAATGTCTATATAAATAATATAGAAGGCCCTAATATCATATATTATATTATAATAATATTCATTTATAATTAAATGTAAGATATGAGTATACAATAATTATCCATAAGACTATTATACCTTTAGTAATAATATTATAATATCTCCATAATTCATAAACTATATAAATATATAAGGTATTAGTGTACTATTAAATACATTATGATCAGATATGAATACATAAAATATACTATCTCTATATTATTATAATATGTATCTTAATACCTTTATACAATATCTATATTATTATTATATATTATCTAAGGTTTATAGTATAATTTAAAATATATTAATCTGGTATTATAGGATATTAAGAGGGCTATATGGGTATATAATATATAATAATTAATGTTAACTAATACTAGCTATTTATATATATAATAATGTCTATATTAGGTATTAATATTTATGACTATGTATATTAGTATTTACACGTATATGATTCTCTCTTACCTTTAAATTATTATTGATATTCATTTGTTTATCTAATACTTTTATCATTTTATAATTAATATAATCATTATATGATTGGAATCTAAACATTTCATCTCATCTTAATATTGGTAAATTATATATATCCACTTTAATATCAAGGCAATTATAGGTATATTGTTATGTTATAATATTAATATAATATGTATTTATACTATTATTAGACCTATATTATATTACTAACAGACCCTCTATATATTTATATATTCCCAAGGCCACAATACTAATAAATATATATGTAATTAATATTAATAGAATAAATATATATTGGGAATAGCAATAAGATATATAAATATAAAC